TCCCACTGGAGTTACCTTAGCCCCGGGCCATGCTATTCCATGATATTGGAATAATGGCAGCCTAACTACTTATTATCATCGTCTTGAAAGCTGGGCGCCTTTTGAATATGAGTGGGGCTCCTAGTCTAGGCGGCGCCTTCGTGGAGCCAAACCGAAGGAAGAGCAAAAGGGCGAGGCCACACCCGGCTTCGAATAGGAGGGGGGCTTAGCTCTGGATCCCGCCTGCTTGCAGAAATGAATGGATCAGAAAGGGGGCTGGGTTCTATTTCCAGGAGGTGAAGGCCAGAAGAAGAAGAGAAGTGCGCCTTCCCGGTAAGGAAGAGGATAAAAAGGTGCTGTCATCTATCTCGACCTGTTTCCCGAGGCGTTGGAAATGAAGACCGGCTCAGAGAATCACTGGCGTGCTTTCTCTCCCCCATCGTTTCGCCAACAAAGAAGTCATCCTTGACTTGACGATTGACCATTCCATCCCTACCGAGCCGCCTCTTCGAAGTATTTACCTCTGCCTTTCTTTTTTTCTCCAAATATAAAAGAAAAAATAAAGAACCTCGTCTGTGATTTAATCGGCCCTAAGGGAGCCATTCTCCAGTCTCCCGCACTGCTCAAGTGTGCGACTCCGTATGAGGACCTCCTTCCCTTTTGCTCTGCCCACTCTCCGTTCACACGGTTATCAAAGCGGAGGAAGGGTGGGCAGCAGGTACCACGAGCCCTCTGTCCCACACATCTATCAAGAAGCAAGTGTAGTTCACCGGTTCCACCGAATGCTCCTATCTCTCGGCAAAGATCGTGTGAGTGTGCAGTTATGCTTCGGATGCTTCGCCATGGAATAGATCGACTCTGTTCCCCTTCTTTTCCGGTGCACTCGCTTTATATCTCCGACACACAAGGAAGGACGTGGTGGGAAGAAAGCAGCCCTAGCCTCTGTCCGGTCGATCATTCCGCTGGCATCTTGCATTCACGCCTCCGTTTGACTGCCGCTCGGGAATGTAGTTGTAGATACGTGAGTCTTAGTGGGTCGTTGGCTCCACCTCTTATCTCCTTCTACGACATGCTGTAGTCGTCGCCATATTCAATATGTCACTTAGTCATATCTGCCTCGCAGCGGGTCAGCACCCCCGAAAGAAAGGGAGGGAGGACTTCATTCAGTGACTCCGCGATCGCCCTCTGAACGATCAAAATAAGGTAAAGCTTGAAGATAAGTTTTGTACTCGATTAATTTCTCAGTCCCTCTAGTCGGGTGGGCGCCGGCCGGCCGGATCCCCCTGAAAACCGTACGTGCGGGTCTCCCCGCATGCGGCTCACGCCATTTGAGGTGGCCCAGCCCAGCATTCATTCGCAAATCCTGTAGTGAAATTGAGACCGCTCGACCAGCAAGAGGATGCGCGTTAGCGCAACTTCGCGCTAGTTGCTCAATCCCTTGCTTGTTCGGAAGCTAATTCGCGTGTAGGCAGCGCTGTCTGTCTACCGTTGACTGTATCTATTCATTGATACATTGGCTCGCTCCCCCCCTCTTTTTCCAAGAATGAATGAGCTGCTCGGACCTTCCATTTCCGTCAAATGACCCGGCTTCCCCTGGCTCTTCCACCGTCCGGGCTCCCTTTCCTCCCTATGCTCCCCCGGCGCAGGCCCACCACGCTTCGCGCCTGCGGCGTTTTCGCCAGACGGTCTTTGCCAGTAGTGCCATCCTCCCCGCAGGCTGTCTGTATGGGTGGGTTGTCCCTTGCTGCTACGTTCTGTTAGGCGCTATGAATTACAGGAAATTAAGTGGTTGACTTGGACAGCAGGCGGGTTACACGTTCCACTGTGCCGAGATGTGAGGTGCAGGTGGTGATGATCACCCCGGGGTATGCGCTAGCGCCCTTGACGGGCACTCCAGGACCCGCCTACGCTCGTGAAAACCCAGGTCGGTCCTCCGACCAGATGTGTGGATAACGAGGCCACCTTCACAACCTTCTCCCTTCTATCTTTATCCAAAGTCAGGTAGAGCGGTTCGCTTGAGTTGCTCAACCGTCCCTTTGCCCGGTGCTCATGACGCGCTACTCCACCGTGCTAGCGGCATAGGAGCCTACTCAGCGTCAGCGGCTTCGTGCCGCACTGGAGTGATCCAATATGTGGTTCCGCACGTTCCACCACTTCTCCGTTCATTTCCAATACTGATCGTGAAACACCATGAGCAGCAGGATGTTGAGGTCCGGAATTCGAAGTGAAATTCTTGATTTGCCCGTTCCTAGTCGTCATGGGAAAGAAATAAGAAAGAAATAAGAAAGAGATTATTCCCCTAGAGCTTGTCCAGTACCACCTTCAAAATGCATCTCCGCGCGCTGGCGCTTTTATTAGCCGCCTTGCATGCAAGCGAAGCGCTATTGGCGGCAATTAATAGCTCACTGAGCGATGATTGATGCAGTCAGTCAGTGCCCTCGATTATTCCTGATAGAAGGATCATGGCGCCCCGGAAGCATTCCATCCAGCAGCAGCATCTCCTTCAACCACGCGAGGACAAAACTGATGTTAGCTACATTCGAGCGTTCACCGCGCAGAGGCGATCTCGAACACTACCTATGATAATAAATCCAAAGGAAAGGTCGATAAAATGATTCAATCTGACTTTATCGGTATTCTGGATTGAGTAAAAAAGGGATATATGAAGTTCAAGGCCTTGCCAAAACCGTCATGGCCCTATTATGTATAGGCCGTACTAAGCCAATAGCGAATAACAAACTCTTTCCTGCTCCCTCGACCTTAATTCACTCCCATCCTGCCAAGCCTCAGCTGCCAGCGCATTGTATCTAAGCACACTGTGGCAAATTGATACAAGTAGCTAAAGATCTCGCATCCGACATCTCCGGCCGAACGGTTAGGCAACACTAGGGCGCCTGGGTCAAAATTCCGTTTACCAAACAAGATGTCGAGAGGCGAACTCTGTAATTCCCCTCCTGCAAAAGTGATAGCGGCTGTAGCATCCGTGTGGAAGAGGGTAAGCTTTCGGCAACACCTTTTTCAGATTGGAAAGGATGAATACTTGTGTTGGGTCCTGCAGACCAGGATAGCCTCAGATCAAAACCTAAATCAGGGGTTGATCATAGAAGCCAGGGCAATAAGTATTCAGGAATTTGAGCGCTTATGTAGCTAATAACTCTGCCACCTGAATACTTGATTCATTAAGGTCGTCACCCTATACCCGGAAGTCTCTATCGTTTTCTTTGTCTGTTAAGCTTCACAGGGTTAGGACTCCCTAAATCAAACAGCAATCGCTGTTTATCAACCACTCACGGCGACACCGAGATCTTCGACTTAGCTCCCTCCCACAGGTCATCCCCCCGGGGCGGAAGATAACGAAAGGGAGACAAAAAGTCCTAACTAAATCAACACACAATAACCTAAACCTTCTACCCATTCCATCCATCATATCCGTCGAGTCGAGGAGATTCGTTCTTATCTATAGATAAGGCAAGAGAGAACTTATTCGCGGATGGAGAGGGATTCGAACCCCCGGTATTCCTATCAATACTTCGGTTTTCAAGACCGACTCTTTCAACCGCTCAGACATCCATCCCTGCGCTCGCCCGCCCTATCTATCTGCGCGCTGGCAGGTAGGGGCAACTCTATGTGATTCGCTACGCTTACTTGCGCCCCACCCCGTAAGCTGACTCTATTGCCTAGCACACTTTTCCGGTAGTACGAATCGCTACGCTTCGCTTCTTTCTATATGATAATATGCACCGTCGGTTGCTGCGCTCCCTGCGGGTAATAGCAAGAGAGTGAAGAACGAACGATCCTCAGTCAGCAGTGAATGAGTCCGACTCGAGTTCGTGGGTCAAAGGCGTGGCAAGAGAGCGAGTTCGACTCGCGAACGATCCGCAAGTGAAGGACCGATCCTTTAACGCCAGTACTGTTGCGAGACTGGTACTTGGCGGCTCACGAGCAACATATAGACTAAGGTTGCCCATCACTCCCTCGCTCCTTTTTGAAGGCCCACCGCTCCCCCTTTCTTTAAGTATCTATCCCGGCTTGCATTTTGGGGCGAGTACTACAGTTCCTCCATAATCACACAGAACGCCCAGCTTCGCAGAGCTGCTCTCTCCCCAGTCCACAGCAAGGTGTGGAATCTGGATCTACTGTGTGTTCTGACTCTATTGGATCAAGTCAGATACTAAGCCTTCTACTACTACTACTACTTAGGTTTACTACTTAGGTTAGGAGATAAAATGCTATATTTCAGAGATTGGACTCTCTTACTGTGTTTTTTCAGGGCTGTTCCCGAGCCAGGTTCCCTGGATCCATTCTGACCTAAATGGATGAATGAAGAAGGGGGCGAGCAGATACGACGGCCACACACTTCTTTTTAGCCGAATAAAGCCGGATCTACTACACGGCTAGGATCAGAGAAAGATTGAGAAAGCAAGATCAAACCTACTCTACTGTCGATTCAAAAGGTAAACCCGAAGACTACTTTATCAATGAATGGATCAAAGAAGGAGGCTCTATCTATGTCATCGTATATAAGGGAAGAAGCCCGCCCCTGATCGAAGAATGAAGAAGCTAGCCCGGGTAGGGTAGACTTTAAGAGCTCTTGCTCTGCCTATCCGTCTCGCTCCGTCTTGGAGGTCATAGAAAGATACGAAGGGCCTACTCTTTTCATTAAAGCCCTACTCTTAATATAATAATAGTGAAAGCCTCCTTCTCTTACCTACTTTGACTCATATCTTCGGTATACCTCAATACAAGACAAGCACTGGAAAGGATATTCAAGAAAAACCGGGCTATCGCCCTATCTAAGCGGGCCTCTCCTCTACGGGAGTCCTCTTTTAGTCTATTTCAGTTCCTGTGTCTATCGCTATCGCCCTATTCTCTCTCAATTGCCTATCCTTTTAAAATGAGGGGGAGTACCTTTTCTTTAGCTTCCAACATGAAAGATTGACCCCCTAAAGTGCCAGATATGCAAGTTTGATGAAGGACTACTTACTTAGCTAAAGTGAACTTCTGACTAAAAAAAAAGTGGACTAAAAGAGAACAACAAAAGAGAGATCACTTTCGACGATTAAACAGCACTTTTATATCCAGATTGGAACTGGACTTGAACCTTCATATCCAGATTTCACTCCACTTTCACTTTCATATCAGGAACGTCGACTTGCACTTTCAATAGTGAATTATTCACTTTCCGGAATTGGCTCATATTCACATAGGCCAAGAAATACAAATAAGACCTTGAACTCCCTATTTCACGTATAATCGAGAGACTCAGAATATCAGTGCCTTGGGTAAATGCCTACCAAAGGGAGAAGATTACCGAACTTTTTTCTGTCCTCTTCGCTTCCTAAAATATTTAGGGAAAAGGCCTAGTCGGCCACCGCTTGCTAACGACGGAAGGCATCGTCAATGAAAGTCGCGTGGGACTTAGTTGGAAAGGTAGGTGTTCGGCATGTCCCTTGCTTGCGAACTTCTTTAGTAGGGCGGGTAGCTTTGGAGATCCCATTTTTTACGTTTACCGTTGTCCCCAGACTTCACTCTTTCAACACTTGTCTACTTTCGAAATAGTCAGGCGGGTCCCTGTCTCCAAGTGTGTGATCCACCGATTCACTGAGTGGGTCTTTCTTACCGCAGTTTTCCCTATCTCTTAAAGCCCTATCAGACTTCCGATCCATCCCTTGTTTGCCGATTGAAGAAAGCCTTATATGGTCTCAAACAAGCACCCAGAGCGTCGCAAAATTAAAGATGGCCATGGTGAATGAAGCTGGATTCAGACAGAGCTCGTGTGATCATTCTTTGTTTGTTTGTTATACGGCTTATGGTATGGTTATTTTTTTGGTCTAAGTTTATAACATTAAAAAAGCAGGCATTGTTAAATGGGAATTTTCTTTCTTTTTTCACACCTTCAGAAACAGTTCAGAATGAAAGATCTTGGTGACTTGAGGTACTTTATCGGTATTGAGGAATATAATCCCTATTGTGGGTACATAGATCATGAGCCAACAGAAGCCCTTGAGTTGATTTGCTCGATTTACCGCCACATACTACTTACTAAACAGACTCTACTTTAGGGGTCGGGTCTCGATCCGAGTTGTTTAGCGAATGACTCAACCAATACATCTCTACTTCGAGGTGTAAATAAATTCCACTCTTTATCCCACCCCTGTCTTAATGAAAGAATCGAATTTTCTACTTTGACCTTGCGAGCACCCACTCAAAACAGGGAGGGCGAACTCTTATCTCCCCGATCTCCAGGACCGCAAAATAGATGGCATTTTCTGTCTTCTTAGCCGGCGTCTTCATCCGGCAGCAAAAAGCTTTCCCTTGGAGCAGCTCAAACTCTGGGTATGAAGAAGCAGGAGTGCACCACATGGAGGAGAACCCAACTCGCCTTTTTATGCCAAGTCACTGAACCGGCGAAACACAGATTCCTCCGAGGTTGAGCTTTCAAAGCGGGATCGTTCCAACGCGCCCACGCCTTACTGCTTATTCAGGGGCGGGCGAAACTCCTATGGAACCATTCGACATTCATAGCCTTTCACAATCCTATTCGGATCTTGCAAGACTGGAATAGGAAACGAAAGTCATCCTGAAAGATGCTAGGAGCTTCTTCCCCACATATCCATCCTAAGCTGGAACTGGCTACCCGATCGGCCGGATTCAAAATTCTCTGCTCGGCTTCGATGATTGGGACATCGAGGACGGCCACGTGAGAGAGAGATTTCGAAGCCTTTGATGCACCTGGCTGACTGAATCAATGAAGTTCAATTGGCGGCTTTGTCGGTCAATCACCCGTGGCTACTGCTCTCTTCTCCCGCCGCTTATTCATTCAGGCAGTGGATTCGAACCACTGAAGGATTTCTAGTCCTTTGCTCTAACCACACAAACAAGGATTTGCAGTCCTGGGAACCTTTGCTTATTCAGGGCTCTTCAATAAGCAAACTTTTTTTATCATCTTTTCACTATATTTGCGATAGATGGTGAGAGGGTACTTTTTTTATGTACTAATCGAGCCCAGGGCTTCTTTGGGCCAACGCACAAGCTATTCTTGAGGGTGCTGAAAGAGCCATTTTTCTTGGTGCAGCTGTTTAGCGGGTCTACAGTCATTCTATCTCAACACTGAAGAATAAGACGTCTATCCTTACTCTTGCATTAAATAGAATAATCAGAAAGGGAGGGGAGTATAGAGAATCTAATATAAGGAAGCGCCCAGGCAAACCCATAATAAGGCTGATGAAAGCGAAGCAGAATTGAAAACACATAAGGTACACTCTTGATCCTTACAGCACATCTTGACTAAAAAGAAAGGAAGGATAAAGTAAAAGAAGGACTCGAAACAAGCAGATATAGAATATAAAGATGAAAGATTGAATGCATGATAGGTTTCTGTTTTGCTATTGGTATATTTAAAGAATAACAACCATGATACGGCCCGCCTGTCATGGATCCTGATGCTAAATTATGGGTTGATACAAAAGGATTCAAACAAGTGTGGCTAATTGTTTTTTATTCAAACAACAAAAGTATAGCTGATCTTTTCTCCTGCAATGTAACTCTCAAATATGCATGCTAGAAAGCTGATATGTTGCTGAGAGAGAGGTTAGTCAGATTGATTTCTTTTTCTTCCTTTTGCAATTGAGCTATTAAGGTGGGGATGTGTAGGCGGTTCCTCCATCGCTCGAAGGGCACTCGTATGTCCAACGTTCCATCCTCTTTCAAATAGAATAGCAATCCCAGAACAGAACCTACAAAAGATGAAATTTGTTGTTCTAATTGATCCAATGCACAGTACTGGGGAAGAAAAGAATGAGTTCAGAAAGAAAAGGTAAGTCCTTGACCGTAATTCTTCCCATATAGAGAGATAAAGAAGATGCCTCTGTACATATTCTGGTACGTTATTTGAATCCTTTCGATGCAGGAACCATAGCTCAGACTGATGATCCCTCTCTCTCCTTAGGTCACCCAAGGTAGAAAAAATGCCCCAAAGCCGAGAGTTCGATCCAAGTACTAACCCTCTAGTTGTGATTTCTAAAGATTGAATTTCAACTTAGAGTAAAACATAATAGTTAACACTAAACCTAAGCAACTCTTACTTTTCCATCAGCAACTACTTCCAATGGCTAAGAGTAAGCTCGTCCGGACCACTCCTATGGCCCTCTCGGCTGGACCTACTCCCACCCTATCCGACTCCAATCCTTATCCAACTTCCACTCAATCATCTCCATAAGAGTAGACTTAATAGCTATTGTTAGCCTCACTTTTGGAAAACTCACAGGATTGCTAGCTTTTCATAGAACCTGTTATCAAAACTTTCAAACTTCTGCTTTCAATATGGATAAGAGACTTGCTGCCCTAGGAAGAGCGGCTATAAAAAGCTTGCAAAAAACACTCTTGCTTGGTTGGAAGGTATGGTAAAGGTAAACTGTATCTATTTTTTTATATAAAAAAGGGAGTGCTAAAGGAGTCATTCAGAAGTGAGTGAAGGGGCAAAAAAGCTCATTTCTTTCATTCAGGAATGGACACTGGACCAGAATGAAATGTGGGAATATCGGGATTGGCAGATTTGTTATATTGAAATAAGCCTCAACTCAACACGACTAGTGAATTCAAATTATAGTCACTTGCGGATTTCTTAAAATTGTTGTAGTGTAGTATTGTGGTTTTTCAGTAAAGACCCCGACCTATAAATATTCACAGCCCGGCTCATACGGGCGGACAATATTCACCCAGAGCCCCGTTGCGACCGCAATGCTGTTCTTGAAGGACCTTACCTTAGAGCAAAAAAAGGGAATAGAAGTTAGGAAGACTACTGACGTAGGGCGGCGGGTGAGCTCAACCTCGAACCAAACAAGCAACGGATTGAGCAACTAGCGCGAAGTTGCGCTAACGCGCATCCTCTTGCTCCTTAACGACCGAGGGATGAAATCTTTCGACGACTAGGGAGGCCCGAGACCGATTCCTGTGGATCACTATAGAATCTTCTAGAAGCAAGCTAGGCTACCTTCTGGCTAGCTCTGCCATCTTAGAAAAATTCCTTCGCGCTTAGCTTAGTAAGCTAGCTTGGTAAGCTAAGCAAGCCTGGTTCTCCGGGCACTATGGTAGGACGTGGATCGATCATGACGAGAATGGACTTCTCCGTCATGTAATGGTTTAGAAGAGTCACGGTCCAGTTCCCCGCCGGGCTTTTTCCCTTCTCGACTAGACGAAGGAGATATTCATTCCATTCAGGCAGGTGAGGAAGGGCGGCGTCGGCTTGACCCTGTCTTCTCTCTTGGTCGGGTCGGAGGCTAAGTTTCTCATTCAGTGGTGAGGTGTTCATAGAAAGCAAGGCCTCGCCCAACGAGTGGCGGATTTGGTTTGGATGGGGTCTCGTCTCGCTTGGACGCTGGGGAGATCCATAGATCTGGATAGAGTCTTTCTCGCTCAGTAAAGAAGAGTACGCGCGCTACGGCTTACGCAGTGGATCTTCGGGCAACCAACCCGGCACATCCAATTCCGATCAACAACTTGGATGGAGGTATGGCTGAGTGGCTTAAGGCATTGGTTTGCTAAATCGACATACAAGAAGATTGTATCATGGGTTCGAATCCCATTTCCTCCGGCACGGAAGTTGAACGGGCGGGCGAAATTACGTGAGAGAAAGAACCTCAGATTGATGGAGTCCGCCGTCGGACAGAATAGCACTACTTAGTGACTAGGAGCGGAGCGCCCCTTTCTTGTTCTTGGTGGCGTCTATAGCGAAGAAGACCTTCCCGAACGAGGGCCGTCCAGTCCCTGGCCGGCTCTCGGTTCTTGAGCAAGCTCCTCCACTGCGGGTAGGATGCTCATAGATGAAGAAAAGAGACTTTAGGCAAGTGGTTCTGGTAGCTCAGCTGGTTAGAGCAAAGGACTGAAAATCCTTTTTTGCTTGTTTCAGTGGGAAGAGCAAGGTTGCCCTTGAAATCCTTCAGTGGTTCGAATCCACATCTGAGCGTCTTTTTTTTTCGGTATGCCGCTCCGCGAGCAAGGAGCGCCGCGAGGAGAGCGAGAGAACGAAGTGGGCTTTGGTGATGTCGGAATTTGCACCTATTTGTATCTATTTAGTGATCAGTCCGCTAGTTTCTTTGATTCCACTCGGTGTTCCTTTTCCATTTGCTTCCAATAGTTCGACCTATCCAGAAAAATTGTCGGCCTACGAATGTGGTTTCGATCCCTCCGGTGATGCCAGAAGTCGTTTCGATATACGATTTTATCCGGTTCCTATTTTATTTATTATCCCTGATCCGGAAGTCACCTTTTCTTTTCCTTGGGCAGTACCTCCTAACAAGATTGATCTGTTTGGATCTTGGTCCATGATGGCCTTTTTATTGATTTTGACGATTGGATCTCTCTATGAATGGAAAAGGGGTGCTTCGGATCGGGAGTAACTACTAGTGAAAGGGCTAAGGGGGGAAGGACATAGGAAAGAGGGATGCCTACAAAAAATCAATTGATTCGTCATGGTAGAGAAGAAAAACGGCGCACGGACCGTACTCGAGCTTCGGATCAATGTCCCCAGAAGCAAGGAGTATGCCTGCGTGTTTCGACGAGAACACCGAAAAAACCTAATTCAGCTCTACGTAAGATAGCAAAAGTACGGTTGAGCAATCGACATGATATATTTGCTCACATTCCAGGCGAAGGTCATAATTCGCAGGAACATTCTATAGTCTTAGTCAGAGGAGGTAGAGTGAAAGATTCGCCAGGTGTGAAATCCCATCGTATTCGAGGAGTCAAGGATTTGCTGGGAATTCCGGATCGTAGAAAGGGAAGATCTAAATATGGTGCAGAAAGACCAAAATCGAAATGAATGGAAGATGCCTCTGTTTTTGATTATTTTGGGAGGGAGTCTTTTTCTGTCTTGAGGGTTTTATTTGAAATAAAAATTGAAATGCTTCAACTTGATAAATTGACTTATTTCTCACAATTCTTCTGGTTATGCCTTCTCCTCTTTACTTTTTATATTCTCTTGATGGAATCGTCCGGCCAGAAACGGGGTCTCTTCTGTCGTAGAGGCCTCGTCGAGTGCTTCCGCTACGCCAGGAGATGATGATCCACGAAAAAACAAAGTGGGACGTCAAGACGCCCATGGCAAAGATGGGTTTCGGTCAGAGCCTATCAACAAGCACATACATTTCTTATAACTGGTCAGTCAGCTTTACAAGCGCTCGAAGCAGACAGAACTATAAACCTCCCATAACCATATAGAACGAAGTAAGGCTTTTCTATAATGCTTATTTGGCGAGAACAACGTGTTAAGCAATTGACTATGAACTTAGAAAATCCATCGCCCTATCCCTTGCTTACCTATTCTTCACAGGCGGCGGCCTATCTCGTGTTTCTTAAACCCAGCTACCTTGGCAACTAGTTCTATTCCATGACACTTGACCAAGCCTATTACTTATCTTACCTAGTAACTGACCGGTGCTTTTGTGAAAAACGCATATCAGCTATCTCGTGCTTGGCTATTTCTGACACCTTGCCCTGGCTAGACCTGTGAATCCCCTCACCACCAATTTGAATACAAGACGACTGCCTGGTTCAATCCTACCACTTTGAGGGCAGGCCACTCTGATTGGTAGAAGGAATATCCCCCAGAGCGGAGGAAAAGCCGACTTCGAGCAGTGGGAATCGAAAAGGAGAAAGCTGCTTATAAACAAGCAAGGATTGGAAAACAAGTGCTAAGTTTCATTTCAGAGAAGTGAATAAACCTCAAAAGGCCTAGTCGATGGTAGTTTGGTTGGGCCAGTGTAGAACCGGTGCGCCCTTGTCCGTCCGTTCATTGGAATGTTCTCCGTAGGAAAGCAGGTGAGAAAACCGTAACTCGGAAAGCAGGAAGGAATTGTTGGATTGATCGAAAAAAGCAAAAGAAACGTAACTCGGCCAACGACCGAACTCGCGTAATAGATAAAAGCATTGATTAGTTGGCTCCGGTTTGAAGAATATCCCTCAGATCGAGGATCTATCTTTCGAAAAGAAAGGGTTGTTGTTGCTAGCGGGAAGGAAGGAAAGAACTACTCCACTATCGACGGGCTCCTATCAAGATATACTAGGGAGAGTCCTCATTCGTAGGGGAAGCGATATAGAATGGAAGCAAGAAAGGAGGGTAGGTGCTCTTTCTCTTGGCAAATTGAAAGAAGCTAAAGGAGAACATGGCGAATTGGAAGGGAACTATCTGCAGACTAATTACTAGTATGATCCAGTTCTTCTATAGCAAGCGGGGGAGTCAAGCCAAGTAGAAGACAGATCTACTGACGGACGGATACCACTAACTTACTATGCTAGAGAAAAGGCGACCAAACGGAAGACTAATCTAAAGGATGCATTTTCAAGATGGAGGACAGATCTATTGCTTTCTAAAGAGATGTAAGCAGTACGGGAGAAAGCTCGACCACAGGGAAAAAGGGTTACTCACTAGCATGCGATATCCATCAATACGATCCGATGTCTGCGCTCAAGCCGAACCTGATATGCGTGGGTTAGCGGAAACAGGAAATGTAGTAATTCGAGTAAGTCCAACCTTCAAGGAAGAAGGAAGGCAATCCGTCGCTTGTTCGTTGCAAGTTCTTTCCTTTCCTCAGCTCCATCTCCATCCCCTGCTCTTAGATTAGAGTGAACCCCGAAACTAGTTTAGTGCCTGAACGAGATTGCTGGCACGCGAGAAAACTAACTCTTTCTTCTGTTTATGAAAAACTACATATCAAAAGCTAGTAGTGTACCCTTAGTGCCGTAGTGCCAATCTACTCCGAAAGAACAAGCTTCTTTGCAAAACTACTTCATACTATATTACTTGCCGGCATAGATAAGTACTTGATAGGCTGCTTTATCTTTCTATCTACTAGCAGGCTTGACCTACTATACTTGATTGTTTGCATGCCGAAAGAATATTCTATGAGCCTATATTCAAGCAATGCCAGTAAAGACAAAGCAAGTAGTGCTCCTATCCCACTGAAACAATAAGCAAGACAGGGCCCTGAAATCAATGGAAAGTCTTTCTAGTCTAGGTGAATGGCATAAGCAAGTACTTCACTTCAATCCAGCAAGATCAATTCTTTCGTTCGCGGTTTGATAGCTAGGAAAGCATAAGATAAGTGAGAGATTATTTTCTTTCCTTTGAATAGAACTGATTTAGGCTTTTGGCTTTTCAGGTATATCCCACCATTCACTTTAGTTTGGCAATTATCCGTACTCAATCCCCATCCTTCCTCAAACTCGATAAGTCAGAGAGAAGACTTTGATTTTTCTTAAGACTCGACTTTTTCTAAATCCATTAGCAGTAGAGTTTTCATTCCGGAGAGGTAGATAAGAATGTACCGATGAAGTGTCACGATTCCCATCCATCACTGAATTCGATCGTTCCTTGGATTCTTCCTCACTATCTCTCAAACTTAAAAAACTCCCCATCCCTTCCTTGTGCCCGCTCCTTTCCGTGGGCTTTCTTTCTGCTTTGACTTGTTCCTTCTCTCACTCTCGAGGAAGCAAACAGGGCGGGCCAGTCCTAACTGACACTGTACTATAATTGGACAATAGCGGCTAGACGGAATGGACAATAGCATTGCTATCCTTAACTAACCGCTAAGCGGTTCGAGACATCAACAGAAGTAAATAAAAGAGATACGCGGCCCTTAACTATCATTTGCAAAGTAATACACAAGCTCGCTGGCCAGTGAAATGGGGCCCGGTATCGGCAGATCAACGAATTCAAACTAGCTTTTCAATCATCAAGAAAAGAAATAAGTATCCCTAGCTTTCGATCAATAAGACGGTAGAGATCTGGCTAGCGGGATGAGGCATATACTATTCACGATTAGGCAGAGCAAGGCATTCCAATCTCGATTCCAGATCAACACAAATGATAGATATACGAGGCGGATCAAGACATTCTTCCTATTAAGATATTGAATTGGGTCTTGGTCGTGGGGGAACGATGATCGATTCCGCTGGACGCAAATGTGCCGTCAGTAAACTCTCCCTTTCTTTATCGATATACAAGAGCAGGGCTTGCCTATAATCAGGGGTTGGCTACTAAGTAGTTTACCAATTAATAGAACCTTGCTGGGTACGATTCCAGCTGACTTCCACCGAACTTCGCAGAGCACGGTCAATATGCTATCCTTCTTCCTTCTTTTCCTATTCTTTCCTCAATCAAACCAACCCATCTCTTCTCCACAGGCACTCAATCCCTATTTGAGACAGCAAGACTGACCTATTATTTATTTGCACTTCCCGATATCAAGAGGTTCTTACTTACCTTTGACCAGTAAGACACGAATGATCTACTCATCAAGGGATGTGATGGCCCATCAGGATCTTACGACGAGTGGATCATCCCTATACTTAACTCAGCCCTGTGCTATACTCGAGAGTAGGTGGAAACATTAACGTATCTATCTTTTCGCTCCCCTCCTGCCTATCCCTATGGATTTGAATCCAGAAGCAAGGGCACCACTTCGCGTATCTATTTCGATTTCCTATTTTGATAGATAATGGAAGAATTCAAATAAGCAAAACTATTGGTTCTATTCTCGTGCAGGGTCGCCGATACTCGTCGGTACCCTCTTGTCCTGGAGCCGGTGGAAAAGGGTGGAATTTCCTAATCCCGTGTCCAAGTTAGTCTACCGAAATCTGACCATGGCTAAACAGGGCTTTTATCTTGAGCTGCTTCAGCATACTACTACGATCAAGGCGGAAAGTCCAGTGCTTATTGATCAAAGAAGAAGCGATAGGGGTCTTCTTAAGAAGAGTTGCTTTGATGAAAAGAGTGTAGCCATGATGGCAAGTCAAGGTGGGGCCCTGTGAAGGCAAGCCTTGTGTATGTTGGCGTGATGACGAGAGAAAGGAAATGACCTTGAACAATAGCTGTCTGTAGCACACCCTGCAATGACTTCGACCAGCGGACCAGCCTATCCAATACCCTACGCCATGCTTGATGGCTTGGCCTGTGGCTTTGTTGACCAGTGCAAAGGCCCGACAACCGTTCTGAGAGTCGCTGGAGAATGGCCAATAAGCTGGATTCCCTCCTTGCTTTACCTACTTTTTTTCCAGCGACTGCTACTGATTCCTTTATTTCCCACGTAACCTTTACTTCTATCTGGAGAAGATCCATTACCTAGCTCTTATTCCGGCATGATCAAATCGATACCAACATTCAAGAGCGGATAAGGCTAAAAAGAGAAAAAGCAGGGCTTAGGGGGAGGAATCCATTTATTATTTATTTATTAGCCTTAGCCTAGGCCCAACTATGTACAGAAATCTATCTATTATTGCCTGCATCGACAGCAAAGTAAACTCTCGCTGATGATAGAAGAACAACTCTTAGGGCAGTAGCAAGGAAACTATGAGCTATTTATTGTTCCTTTCTTAGACAGGCTACAAGATAAAGGATGGCTTATGGTCTATTTTCTTACTTGACTATCTTGCCTCGAGAAAGGAGCTCGCAACAAAACGAGAGCTTTTTGATAGCCCGTTCACTCGACTACCACGCTTAGTTAGTCTGTCCGCAGGGATGGGAGTGGCGTAGTCTGTCTGCCCTTCTTCGTAAGTAGCTGGACTTGGATCTTCGTAAGCAACTGGAACTATCAAAAGTCAATGTCAATTGGCCAGGCTATAGCCCTGTTTCTTTTGAAAAAACGAATTTCGAGTTTCCTAATCGAACAATCAAAGGATTCCCTCTACCAATGCCACGTTGTATGAGCCATCACCCTAAAAAAGTAGGAGTCAGGAACCGGAGCCACAGAAGCAACATTAGAAAATAGGGTATCCTAAGCAGCTAGAGGAATCACATCAGGACCAGGTGACACAACGGAAGTAAAATACATTGAAATAAAGAAAGTTCAACAACTAGTAGTAGCAAGAAGAAAAGGTGGATCCCTTCGTACAAGAGCGAAACTTATGATATAAAGCAAAGAACACTTACTTAATAGGAACTTCCCAAGAGCACTACTCCTTTTCCAGAAAAATAAATAAAACGGAATCTTCGAAAAATAGAACTCGAAAGAACGATCGAGGATGTAAATGCACATATGAGATTTCACTCTTTACGATAATATGTGTGTGAAGAAAAAAAAGTTTAAGGATAAAGCGGAACAGACGCTTCTCTCAAGATTTTTCTATTTTACTGAGCTTTGAAAGGCTTGATCGATCCAACCTTGGCTCCGCTCTTCTTTCTCCAGCTTTGGTTTCTTTCTCAGCCACCGTCGGTGTCGTTTTATTCGGGAAGGAGCTTTCGTTCACGAAGTCAACACCTTTCAGATTGTTTCCATAGTCTACTTGGCTGAAGGTCTGGATAAATAGAAATCGCGGGTAAGTTCTAGATTATAGCCCCTAAAATCTTCGGGTTGGCACGCATCCATGACGGAATGGGCCCGTCACAGTCCGAGTCGCAATCGGAATCACAAGAGGAAAGGGGCTCTGGCTATGTCTGATGACTTTATTTTTGAGTAGTTGCTGAATTTGATGTTCCATTTCATCTTTCTGCTTGTGAGGCACACGATAAGGACGGATGTTGGGTGGGGTTGCTCCCTCTTGCAATGGAATGGCATGGTCAATATCACGGTGAGGAGGGAGTGTAGTGGGCTCCTGAAAGACTTCAGAGTATTGTTGCAGTAAGGCTGAAATAGCCGGAGGAAGAGTGTGGTGCCTGCAGAGATAAGCTGTTGAGATGCAGAATGAAACCAGAAATGCCTTTGTTGAGAAGCTTGTTCATTATCCTTTTCAGTTGTTCAGTGTACGCGTCCTGAGATGTGCAATCCTTTAATGAGAGGAGAGTATCATCTTCTAAGGTAATGAGAAATTCTCTGGTCTTCAAATTGAGGGCAAATGGGCTATGTTTATAGAGCCAATCACAACCCAAGATGACATCGTATTCTTTCAAGTCCAGGACTCTAAGGGTGTTGTTGAAGGCATGTTTCTGAATAGAGAATGCAGTGTCTGCTATGATTGCCCCAGATGTAAGTTGGCCTCCCCCAGCCACAGCTATTTTAGCCGAATTTTTCTTTTGGATATGGCAAGTGGTCTGCGAAAGACAAATCAATGAATTTGAACTGCCGGTATCAATAAGGGCAATGCCTGTTTGTCCACCAACAGTGACCTTGACTGAAAATGTGCCAGCAGTGACCAGCCCTGAAACTGCATGAGCCGAAATATGCATGAGATACTCATTTGGAGGGGAGTCCTGATCCTGTGGGATTTCATTTCTTCTTCTTCTTGTACTGCAATCTCTTTATAGTCTACCTGTCAAGCCCAAGATAAGGGCAGGGCTGGGTTTATTATTCAACTATGGAGATGAGGATTTAGCCATAACTTGACAGCTTCTTTAGAATTCGAATTATTGAACAGAACTCGCCGAGGAAAGCGAATAGAGCTAGTTGCCAAGGTAGCAGGGTTACGAGATATCCCACCGCCTGTGAAGAATAGGAAGAGCCATGCATGCCTTTCTTGGCCACTTCACCGGGCGCTTATGAGCCGATTTCACTAGCTTTAAAGAGTGGCACAAACAACGAAATAGTCCTTTTGGATTGAGCATTTTAGGAAGATTCAATAAGCTTTTTTCAACTATTCAGTCATATCTTTTGATAGGAAGTTCTAAATCGGGGGATATACAGTAAGACTCAAAGGATCCAAATTCGTCTTTCTTTTTAGAATTCCTACAGCAACGTTATACTTCTTTTATACGATCTTCCATACGAATCCGGTGCGGGTAAGAGTGCTTACTTAAAGCTTAGTAAGGTTATTTCAATCTCTTTATTTAGCATCCAGAGAAGTAATGTTCTTCGAGGAGTAAAGTAACTTATTCATCTAAAAGAAAACATCTAGTATAGATTAAAGATATAGCTGCCTCCCTATAATTATGATTTACTTTTAAGTATCACACTCTCGTTGATTCAGACCATACGCCAGCTCCATAGTTCAAGTAGTTACCAGTAGTTCTCTCGGGCACAAATAATGCACTTACAGACTAATTAAATATAAAGGAGAAGAAGGGTCTGGGTATGGGGATTGCTTGGTCCTATGCTAGCTGAGACAGGTAAGCGGCGCTATTTCAAGCTTTGGATAGATGAGTGATGAGTCAGTCTGGTTCGAGAAGATCCGTCATTGTGTAATAGGTTATCTTTAGGAAAAAGAACTAGACATATATGTTTCAGCCAGCTCTGACCTAGCCCAAATGGAGCTACTTACTCGTTGATTGGAAATCCAATCTTCAAAATTAAGACCAGGCGGTATGGATGGGAGCACAGTGGTAGAGCGGTAGCGGGACCGAAGCATGAGCCTTATAAAAGCTAGGATTCGAAGTCAAATGTTCAAGAAAAGACGGACGGAAGGTGATAGAGTTACCTTGCTTCCTAAGTAGCCCTCTTTCTCCACAACAAAACTAAAAACAAACAATGAAAATGACTTGAATATTGAATTCAACTCAGAATACTACAGATACCAAGGATTAGCATACAGGCGGGGTGCCTGCTCTTGGGCCAAGCGAAAGAACATCACATTCATCTCTAAGTGGATCACTTTTCCTAATCGCATAACCAAAGCAAAGAAGAGCCATTGTCTCCACTCACATGCAATAAAGTTGAAACAAAAGGCTCTCACGCGCACACACATGAAATTCTTTTATTTTCATTTCAAGATTGGAAAGTAAGGGTCGGTCTTCCGTTAGCCCTTCGCCCTAAGCCTCGCTCTAATCAATAAGGCGAAGAAGACCTAAGAGCTGGTTCCGAGAAAGAGACCTTTAGGTCAGCTTCCTAGGCAAATTGCAGTTCATATACGAAAGAAATGGATTCGATTCTTGCGTAAGATTGACTGGAAAGTCTGTAATATCACATGACTATGCTTTGTCTGCAATATGATTATGCTTTCTCTGTCTGCCATCTAGTGGTAATTTCCCTATTCCTTACTAAAGGAGCGAGCTCTAGTTAGATACTTCTTTCTTTTTTTCCCGAGCTGATAGCAGTCTGTAAACGTCAATCTCCCACTTCACTTGTTGTGAAATAGATCAAGCCAAAACGAAGCATTGGCCCCGACCCCATTCTCGCTTAGATAAACTCCCTCTCCCTGCTGACTTGTTCTGAGATCGGGCGATGGGCCTAGAGCTGGTGGTGGTGAGTATGACTAATCGAGCTCCTCAATTGCCGAATTCTTGATTCGGTGGGAACCTTACCGCAGCGCGCCTTAACCATCGATTTATTCAAGCAGATTAATAAGAAAGTACTTCTAACTACTTCCTCAGGCAAGAAAGTAACCCTGCGCTTTCTTCATCGAGCCTACCTTTGCGTAGAGTTGTGAGCCTAGTAGTCAACCATCTTGGGTTCTGTGGGGAAGGAAGTCCAATTCAATCATCAGGTAGTAGAAGAAGCTTGCTAGCGAGGGAATAAACTTCTTTCTCTTCTGTCTCAACGTAAGGTGGATGATGTCGGCTTCTTATATCTACCCATAGGGCTCACAAATATGTGAAAGCTATGAAAGCTACTTTACCGAGTTCCCCGATTCTAATTCCAACTTTGACCTACAAACATACTTCCCTGCCAGCAAATAAAAAAAAATATCACTTTCCCAAATGGAAGAAGGGCAAGGAACCTCTTAGTACCAAGCGGGCTACCAATTAGTTGATTTCTTTCCCAGCCATTTAAATGAAATTAGTTGATACTCCCGAATCACTTCTTTTGATCTTGTGTGATTAGACTTGCCTGAACGAAGACCAAGGATGAGAAACTTTGGCGGGGCAAAGAAAGCTTTCAACGGAGCAAATCGCTAATGTGGGAAAGAGATTTCTACTTCCCATCGTCCTGGACAACGGGGTATAAGAATTTGTCGACGAAGAAGCTTTTCAAGTAGAAAAGTAGGCTGGAATCAAAGTCTCAGGTTCCATGGAATGGCTTTGTTCCCCCGAAGGCCAAGCCTATTAGAAAATAAAGACTTAAGTCGGTTTGCGAACCCCAAACAAGAAATGTTCAGATTCCAGTTACAGGCCCGAGTGTGATAAGCCTTACGAAGGCTGTGCTATATGGGGAGGGGAGGGCTTTTGGGGGGTTGTACGGTAGTGATCCGCATCCTCCACACTATCTGTAGTGAAGCCTTAGCGCATTTGGATGAGAGTATATATGAACGAGCTTACAGCAACCCGGGGGGGTTTACTTGACTATATGGTGTAGTGCGAACCAAAAGTCAATTCGCTAAGGGGCTCTTCTAACGTAATGAAATAATCTAAAAAAAAGTGAAGCCAGTAAGCCAGCCCTCACCCCTTTCAACGCTTAGAACGAGAAGTTCGCATTCAAATAATTTATATATTCTAATTGTCATGTCACCGCAAGAGATCTATTCTATTTGATCTGCGGCGGTATCCGGAATTAAGAACCCGCAAACCAATCAATGGTTGATCGTAATATAGTGGATTTATCGCATAACGGAAAAAGGGGACAAAGTCTTTCTGAAACGCTTCGCGCCTCGCATTTGACGGGCGGAGTTCGGACCACCAGTCCTACGTCTCCGCCGACCACTCACCTTGCTCGGATTAACTCACCAAAGTCTGCTTTCGCCCACCTGGGTAGGCAGCTGAGTGCCTATACAAGTTGGAAATCGATTCGGTGTTACAACGCCACCACCACCGAGATCGATCCCGATGTCACCTTTCAAGAACAGTAGATTAATCTAATCTCTCACACTTACTAGATGTACTAGAGTATAGGACTTGGTGAGAGGTTGAACTAATATGCATGTGCGCACAGTAGATGGGAACAAAGGCTCTCTCTGTTGTTCTTCCGTACGCTCGCCTGATAAGTCTTTTGGCTTAGCTATATGTAGACCCTGGCGTGGATTGCTCCTTACCTAGCTCCCCATGCTAACTGCCGAATCTCCCAGGCTTGCAGGGAACATAATCCGTTAATTACCTTGCTTAGGATGGCTGCCGTAAACCATATCAACTTCCCATGACGTGTGGGTCCTGATATGGAAACGTGAGCTACTTGGACTCAGGGAATTTTAAGCAGCATGCTGCTTGTACATCTATTCGTAACAAAACAGCAGAGACGTGATCCTTTCGCTCAGGCCTCAGGTTGGTTTGCGTCCTGCATGCAGATCATGTACTTCTCCTTTGAATCATCGTATCTCCTCATCTGCTTATCTCTTCATTTGAATTATTTTATCTCGTCAACCTGTTCAAATATAACTCCAGTAATTTTATATTGGTTGATACTACCTTCCAGTTTACAAGCCCTGGTCTGGGTCATGTAGTGGAGAATCGAGATGCCATGTAGAACAAAGAGGCGCTGGTCTGGGCATATTTACAAGCGAACCCGCTCTATGACGGCTATGTTACATGCACACCCCCCATTTTTTAAGGCTTAGTTACACGTATAAGAGTCTGCTTGCTCTCATGTTTAGCTGTGTACCCATTTTGGGGCTTTACTCTTTCATGATGGAACGAGGAGCTGGAGTTGATTTGAGGTAGCGGATTAAGTAGTGATGGGCAACCTCAAGTTGACTTGTTTCATAGGGTAGAAGCTTGAGTTGATTTGCGGCAGCAGCGGCAAGCTTGTGTCGACTGCAGACAACTTGAATCCGTTAGCAACGGTAGTGCGAAGCAGCTTGAACTGACTTGTTCTAGCCATTGGCCGGCTCCTGTCGACTTGAACTAGCAAAGAGAAGCTCATGTCGACCCGCGGGGGCAGTAACACGTTCACGTTGACTCTTGTCAGTCTCAAGCCTGAACAGCACTTATTGAAACTTCAAGAAAGCTCAAACTCGATGAGTGCTAATTAAGCATAATTCAAGTCAGGCATGCCAGTATGAAGAATCAAAAAATTGCAAATTAGCTGGTTCAAAGAAAGTGCAAACTGACCTATACAGCCTATTATCATATTGTATCAAACTTGTATGAACCAAGTCTCACAGAAACTAGAGGAATAAAGGTAAAAAGTAGGCCAAATCAACCTTCTAAAATATGAATTTGTGGCGCGCAATCATTTAAGCTTCCAAAAATGTCATATTAGGTATAAAGGAACCTGGATTAGCTTTTTATAAACCTTGAAAAGAAATGAAACAAGATTGGACGTGGCTTAGGCTTTTCGTGCACTAACACATGTCAAGACTGGTACAGCTTTTTTCTTTTCCTGTTTCAAAAGATGCTCGTACTTCCCTTCTTGTTTCAAAAGAGAAAGTTGTTTCAAAAGATACGGGACTTCTTGTTTCTGCTCCTTATCCGATTGTCTAGTATTCCTACTTCAGGGACAACCCTTGTTAACCGAGTTCAGGTCCTAGCATTGTTTGACGGGAAAGGAAACTAACAATTAGTTTCTTTAATTGAAGGAGGTCGGTCTTCCGTTAGCCCTTCGCCCTAAGCCTCGCTCTAATCAATAAGGCGAAGAAGACCTAAGAGCTGGTTCCGCTGCTGGAGGTGGGTTGAGGTCCACAAGTGAAGACTCAAGTAGTAGGAGGGAATAAGGCTAGGTTGAACTTAGATAAGACAAGAAGTTCTAAGCCAACTGAGGATAAAGATAACTTCTCGGGATAAATAGAAAATATCTTCCTTTAGGTAGCCGAGCTCTTTACGTACTTCATTCTAAACCATTTGTGTCAAGGCAAGAAAATAAGAGATAACATGGTTGAGTTCGGGAGTTGTTACGTCCAGTAGGATAACGGACTGGATAGAAACATGTTATTGGGTTGGTCTTTTATTTATTCTTTGAATTCAATATCATCATACTGGGTAAGGAAATAGAATCAACAAGCTTACCAGCAGAAAAGAGCTCCTTCGACGTAAGCCAGTCAGCTTTTTGGATCCTTATTCCAAGCCCCGCCAGGCTATAAAACGGATGCCCCAGGACCAGCCAAGTAAGCTGCTCCAGCCATTGAATGCTACGAGTGAGCAGGTCTAGTTCAAGCATAAAAGCCTACTACTTGAGAAGCCAGCGACACCCATCAAAGCTACCGAGCCAGTCCCTGGTAGTGAAAACCTAGTATAAAAGTGGGCTGCTCCCGAGCCAGTTGGTAAAGCAGGACTAGTAGTTACAGCCAACGAAAAAGTAGACTTTTCTGACACCATCGAACTTTATCATAGAATAAAGAAATCTTTGATTTGCTTCTTCCTTGCCTAGTGTTGTTTCTGAAATCTTCTGTATCGAAGAAAGGTGCGCCCAGGAAGCTCTTAGAGCCGGTACCCGTGACCCTAAAATCCCAAAGAAGGACCTTACGAGCGAGATCAGATATGAGCAGAGAAAGACGCAAAAGCGCTACTTAGAATATCTATGCTGAACACAACTGCAATGCCTATTTTCTTTCTGTCTTTAAAAGGAACACCTGTTCCTTGACACCTATGACCTAACAACTTGTCTGGCAAGGGTCAGATGAAACCTATGACCTAATTTCTTACTCGCCTTGTAACCACTAGTTGATCGATCGGAGCCAATAGCTGGCTTGCCTGGACAAGCTGCTTTCCAAGTAGTAAATTATCATCGTTGCAAGCACTATTTGCTTAAGACAAGACATTCTTCTTTTCCCTAAACAAACAATCCTATTCTACAACCCGTCAGTCCTATTTGCTGAAAACAATCCAAACAAGTTCTATAACCAACGCCGACGTAAGGACCGAGTCTAGATACTCCCTAGGTTGGGCACCACTTCGGGAGCGAATAATGCAACTACAGAAGGAAGACATTTATAGTAATATTCCTCAGGCTATGTAACCTATATCGGAAAGTTTATAAGAAAGCACGACTCTTACTCACTTATAGTATGGCCACAAGGTTGAAATTCAGGGATTTTATTAGCATATGGACCTGGGATTGAGATTGACACTATCTCTTGACTTAGAAACATACCAATCCACTGAAGCCCTAAGATACGCTAGAACATATTATGGCAATGAGAAACCTAGATTAGATGAATCCAATTTAGACTACCTCCATCTTTACCAAGGACAGAGATAAGGAATTACTTTGCCAATAGAATGCGGGTACTACACAGTGTGGGTTCATCCGGACTGTCTCGCTCCTTGTCTTAGTGGATCGAAGAAAGTTCTTGGGGCAACATGCTTCTTTCATCGTGAATCCGTATCCTATTATAGTGTGTTTTTTTCTTTGTTTGCCTTCTTTGGGAGTTCCCCACCAAGCAAGCCCTGTTTATTTGCTTTTCGGCACTCTGGGTCTTGTTAGTTTGCTTTTCATACTTCACTGTCTTATCGTCCTTAGTGATCAGTATGCCGTCCTGACTTATGAATATGAGGATGGGTTTTCATTCTATGCCGAAACATATAAAGTGCATTTCCCTTCCGTAGATTTGAATGGTTTAGTAACCATCGAGGGTTTTCATTATCCAGCTCCAAGGGAAATTCCCGTTAACGACTCTTTCTTCCTCTTGCATTACTAGCCCAACCAATCTTTCTTTTATGAGTGTAGTGTTCGGTCAGCTATTTCCTTTTCATCCTTGCTTTTGCTTTCTTCAATGCTGACTCAAGCTCTTTGACAAGCTGGGCTTTGGAAAAATCCTCTATATTAATATACCTGTGAAAGAGGGTATCAACACTCTTCCCTCACCCGACGGCGAGCAAGTGCACTCTACATTGACAAGGAATTCGGAATAACAAACAAGAAAATAAGCAAGGCTGGTGTAGAGTCAATGATTTAGCTCCTTAGTTCTAATGTGGCTCATCTGTATCTTCTCAGACTAAGTTTTGTTTACCTGCATCCGAATGTCATTGAATTCAATTAGATAACCAATGCAAGAGCATCCGCAGCTTGTCATTGATTAGTTCCTAGTCAAACTAGGCGAAGCGAGCGATTCCATTATAGAAAATCCCTGCCAGCATCCGCAGCTGGTCATTGATTATTCTCTAAACACGTGTTTATTTGGCCTAATTCCACTCTCATATCTCACCCTGCTTGCTAGCTATATAAGCACAAACTAGCAGCTCTATGTGATATATAACTTGAAATCATTAAACCCTCGCCTATCTGTGTGCGCTAGCCTATCTGTGTGCGCTCGCCTATCTGTGTGCGCAGCCCTATCTGTATCCCACCACCTCTAATCAGATATTCCATCCGACCTTGCCTCTATAAGGTAGGCACCTGTGTTCCCGTACTAAATATGGCCTCCCCGCAAGCATCAGCAGCTAGTCAAAAAGCAAGAGCATAAGGTTCTGGAATAACTCAGAAGTCGGTCTAGGATTCAAAGGAGGACGTCTTGATGAAGTGAAGAACCTCTTCCAAGCCCAATCCTCGCTCTAAAGGCTAAGCTTGATAGATCACCTATTTGCCTGAAATAGAAAGTGGAATCAGAGAAAAGGTAGTCTCTGGGCGAAAAAAGGGGGAGGTGATGGTGTCTGATAGACCCAATTCAGATATAGCATATGTCTCGCGAATGCGAGCTGTTGGAAAAGTGCTTGTGCTTGCTCATTAGAGGATACCCCGGTAGTCAGTAGGGGGGCTAATAACTTGAGTTAGAGATTAGAGTGATCTGATCTAGGCTATTTGCGCTTAACGAGTTAGAAGATGTTGCCAATGACCGGGTATTGAAAGGAACGACTTGCCTAGTGGGCACTCTTCGTAGCCGACTCCTGAGGCTAGAATGGCGTACTAAAGATCAGTGCGTTCTCGACATATTGCTTGACTGGATAACTCACATAGGCAGGCGGCACGTTGTGATTGCATGAAAGAAGCTTGGTTTTTTCTTTCTTCGACTTTCTCCTCCTTCGTCCAACGATCTTTCTGCTGACTCATCCATCCTGCTCCTGCCCGAGAGCATCAACCTATGGTGTACTGGCCGTTCCGTAGCAGCTTAGGGCAGCGAAGTTGGGTTGAACGAATAGTGCTAGCTTCGAGTTGATGAGGCAATCCGGATAAAAGAACCTTGGTTCCAAAGCTCATGCTTTGGGCGATCTAGCTTCAAGAAAAAATAAATCAGTATCTAATCCCTCCACGACTTGTCCTGTAGGGCGTTAAGAAAAGCGTCTCAATGGAAAAGATCTTATCCAAGGGAGGGACCCAGACCATTTCTGGAATTTAGCTATGAAACGCGAAGGAAGTCACTCATCTATTAAGCCAGTCTCAAACTCTCTAAACGAGCCAAGCAATTGCCAACCTTCTTCTTCTTCTTGCTTCTGATGCACTAGGCCTGATAAAACCCTTATCCGTTAGCTCTTGCAACTGCTTCTTGAGCTCTACTAGTTCATCGGCTGCCATTCTATACGGACGCTTGGCTATGGGTCCAGTTCCGGGAACTAAGTCAATCACAAACTCAATGTCCCGATCAGGTTCCTGGCAACTCATCTGGAAAGACATCTGGATACTCACAGACTACTGGCATACTCTCTAGTGTCTTCTCTGTCAGAGCATGAAGTTCAGCTTTCTTCTCATCCTCCGATCTGAGCTCAATATCAACTTGCACTCGCATGCCACTTGGGCGCTCTAGATTGACTGATCTAGGGAAGCAAGATATCAAACCCTTGTGTTTGGTCAGCCAATCCATTCCCAATATCACATCAATGTCACCATCTGACTTCAGCACTATCAGGTCTGCAAGAAATTCTTGTCCTGCTATCAAGATCCTGATATTCTTACACTCTAGGGTGCAGCTGACATCTCCAATGGGAGAGCTAGTGATCAACGATCTACTTCGTCGTTCGGCAGGGAGACGTTGTTGCTGCACGAACTTCGAAGAGATGTATGAGTAGGTGGCACCCGAGGAAAAAAAGCACATTATGGCCAGTGATCTTTAGCTGGTCGTGACCAAGAATAGGCATCTGTTTTTTTAGACATAGATCACGTCTTTTGAAAGCTACTAAGTAATGCAAGAAATAGGTTTACCGGTATATGTGTTTGAATAGGAATAAGCATGTGGTTGTGTGATAAGTCAGTCAAGATAGGCTCAGCTCACGGGTAAGCAACTAGGTAGAAGTAGTAAGCTTTTAGGTGTTTTAGTTGTTTCATAGGAAAGCAGGGAAGAGTTTAAAAAAGGGTGTATTGATAGTCAAGATAAGCAGTGGATAGTATAGGGTAAGAAAATATCATGTTCGAAGATTTCACTCCCACCTGGACTTTCTTTTTGATGGCTCTTCTTTGTACCAGTTGAATCAATTACCCAACTAATTTCATTCAAAGACGCTATGATCCACTGCTTACTCGAGTGCTTGAGATATTCATTCGGTTTAAGGCACCTTTATCGTTGGAAGGAAAAAACCCTTCTCCCCGGGCTGATCATTCCCTCTAACAAGCTAAACAAGAGTCCTGGAGCGATAGAGGAAAATCCAAGGTGCAAATGACATAATATGAGAAAAGTTCTATTGAGTTGTTGAAAAAAGAAAAAAGAAGGAACTTTAGAAGCGAAAGTTGGCTATTCATCTCCTTGATCAAGTTTAGCACTTTTGCGCTCGATTTTCCTTTCTTTCACAAAGCTTCAGTTGAACAAGCGTGTAGTTCACAAAGCAGTGTTTCAACATAGGTAGTTGAGTAGTTCACAGTTGGGTACAAGAGGCAACGGAGTAGTTCACAGCTACTGTCTCAAATAATATAGTAGGGAAAGGAGTGAACAGCAGGGAGTTTAGTGAGTTGCTTTGCTATAATGAGTGCGTACTTCCAGAGTGAAGGAATGAACAACAACCATAGTAGTGAGTGAAAAGCATCGATGTTGGTCTGATCAATGAGTTAATTTCCAACAGTAGGAGAGTTGACAGCTAGTGGACAAATGAGTTCGTTTCCAACAAACAAGGAAGTAGTGAGTGAACCGTTTCAGAGTGCGGAGTGAGAAAGAGTAGTTCAATGAGTTCGTTGACAAGAGTAGGAGAGTGAGTTGATAGCTATACAAACTCAATGCTAGCAAGTTGTGCAGTATCGTTCGTAGAGAAGAATGGGTGAGGCCGAGCTTGTCACCGGCCAGACAACAAGAGCTGCTAACTCTATTCTGGGAGGGTACTATCAACAGAGGGAAGTTAACAGGCGTTGAGAGTGTTCTTTGTCACCTTACCAACTAAGCAAAAATGGGCTGAGTAGTTATTGTCTTCTGACGTTCGGTTGGTGGTGGGTGTGTGGGTGGCATAGGGAAATAGGCTCCCCTTTTCTAGCTTTACAGGGCAGGAATTCGTTCTATCTTAGCCCCGGATTATCGAGTCTAAAAGAAGAAGAGTGCCTTGTGTCCCAGCTCACTGCAGTCAGTTTTGTCCCAAGTACTAATTGAAATTGAAAGTAGTTCAAAGCAAGGTGTCAACTCTATGCTTATCACTCAGAACTCACTTCGTACTATTGGATGGAAAGCAAGGAAAGAAACTGTCCACCTGTCGCTTAAGTCGATCCTTATTTATCAACAAACGAAAGTCCTACTAACTCCATTTGGAAACTCACTCTACTATGGCACTGTCCTATTCTATCTACTACTGGTTGTAACTCATAGGACACTGTTCTCCTTCACTACTCTACTACAGGCTTTGTCCACCCAATCCTTGCTAGACCCATCATCATGCATACTGAATTAACCTATCAGGCACGCATCCCTACAACATCACGGCCGTCACCAACCAAATTAGGCACACGCGCACCTCGATCTCTCCCCTCAACAGTATCAGAAGAACTAACTTCTATCCGTATTGGAGCAAGTAATTAGCGTAACCATCCACCGACATGTGGGCCCCGGATCTAATCCATGCAGATAAACACTCGCAGATTGCCAAATAATGCATCATGATCTCCCCGCACTGGCAAGATTATCCATGCAATTAAGGGGAGCAAAAAAACCCTTTCCTTTCCATATCCCTCGTTCGTGATACCCTTTAAGGGCATCACTCACTCTCCCTTCCATCCAAAGCAAGGGATCTGCCCTCTCTTCGGGGAAGAGAGTCTTCCTCTGAACTTTCTATACTTTACTTTCTTCTTTTATTTTATTTGAAATACTAGTTTTATCAAAGGTCTATTCCCTCTCATTCCTCCTGGATTCAATCCTGCCCCAGGCGTACCTGATACTACGCTCATATACGTCAATTCAAGGAGTATTGGTGGAAAGGAAGCAAGAGCACTGGGAGTACGAATATCCTTAGTCCGAGGAAGGGTGCTATATCGGTGGTGCAGTTCTTACACATCATTATATCCATATTGGAAATCAAATAATCACCTGGCCCACCCCGATTCTCGAGAATAGAAGAGCTGACTTGCATTCGAGGGTAGTGTTAAGCAACTTCCGGATATGATCGATAGGTTTCACCGTCAAGCAAAGCAAATAGGAGAAAGAAGAGAAGTAGCACCCGCTGGGCAGGATAAGTATCTATCAGTATCTCCGCCTAGGCCGGCGGAGACTATCCATAGGTTAAGTTGGTTCTGGTTGGAGGCCCTCTGATTGTGATGCTTGGCTTTTGGGCCTCGGAAAGGAATCAAACTAGGCAAGCAAGGAGGGGATAAAGGACCACGGAACGAGGTAAAGGGCAACCCCTTGACCGAGTGAAGGCGAGCCCGGATTCAAAGTAAGATGGATTGAAAAAAGACTCCTAAAACTGCCCCCGCTGGGGTAGATAAAAAACCTTTGTCCATGGCCTTACCTTGTAGGAAAGGATCGCTCGCTACTGGTAACCGTTAATTCGTAAAACGTATGTTTCGTAGGAAGCGGAATCCCGTGGAAGAATCCGTTTTCTCGCTGGCGTTGGTTGGCCTGCCTTTAAACGCACGAAATCGAAGCAAGGCAGCGGAAATCACATTGAATGCAATGCCTTCTCCACCCCGTGTTGATAAAACAATTGTATTTAGCGCGCCTCAAGCCTCCTTCCTCGGGGTAGGTCCCGAGGAAGGAGGCTTCGAGGCAAGATCTACAAACCCTCGGCTCGCTACCAAACTCGTAAGCAAACAGCGGGACGTGAAGCAAGCCAGCTACAGGTGCTAGACGGCTTTCTCGTCAAAGAGCGTTCTATTTCTAGGGAAGACAGTCTCAATGTAAAAGACGGATTTGTTTATAACTGACCCATTTTTAATATACCACCCAACTAGTCACTCATGGGAGGCTTCACTTGTGAACTACAATTCCCGTACTACGTAGTATGATTGGTTGCTCAACTGCCCCTTAAACGAAGAAGACCCCCGGGCCGCCTTGCGAAATACTTACTGCTCAAAAGCGAAGAATTCAAATGCTTTACCTCTCTCTTCCGATGAATCCACTTCACATAAACATAATAAGTGTTTTGGCATGCCAGCAAGCGGTTGATACTTTCGTTATTCAAAATTGACGAAGGGAAGGTTCCGAGGTATCGGAATGTGGTAAGCCAGCTCCACCTAGGGATATCGCCGGACGGTAGGCATCGGTTGCTCTAAAACTTCTCACCTGGTTTTCCTATTGTCTTCTTTCCTTACGAAAGCGGTCAGTAAAGAAAAGCCGAGTCGAGTACAAGAAAAACTAATAGCTTCCTTTCGTTATCTGCATCTGCTTTCCTCAAAAGGTCTAGCTTTGCCAAAATCAATAGTTTAGTTGGTTGGGTCCTGTCGATCAAGTTATAGGAGCTGCTTGCTATCTATCAAAGGGTAGAAAAATACCACGTTTGCATTGAAGGAATGTCGCATCTAATTGGATAGATCCGCGATTTCAAGTAGTTCGTGCTTCGGCGGCAGGGGACTATAGGCCATGCCACCCCAGGTATCTCCACCTGTGGATTGAGAGTCAAAACCAGTGAATTTCGTATCTCCCGCTGGCACACGATTTCTATTACTTTTCTTGTTTCCCGTTTCGGAGATCCGATAAAGGAATGGTAAATCGATATCTGGGCTCGAGCCAGGGTACTTATCTTCCCGTCTATAAATCAATGACCAATAAAAGACCAAAGGGGTGATAAATCAAGGGGCGGACAGGAGCAGTTGGAACTTTGCCCTGGACTGGGGGATAGTACCGTGCGCTAATCCTCTTATTAGTATTAAAGTGGAGATGACATTATCACAATCCTAATGTGCTTTGGCGAACAACTTCTTCCCAATGCGTAGGAATCGTATCTCCTTAGGTTCTTTGCTTTCATTTGATTTTGATGAAAGAAAAGAAATCAATGGCCTTTGCCGAGGAACTACAGCATATGAACAGCTAGGGATCGGAATACTACAACCGTACCGGCTATCCCGGGCAGGTGATAGGAACAGTCTAAGGGGCTAGGTTTGAATCGTTAGTACTAGTAGGAATCGCATCGCTATTCCTTCTCTGCTTTGCCGAGGCCGTATGTATCGTACCGAAGTAGGTATTGAATTTCTCAAGGAAGCGGATAGGTTTTAGTTGCAAAAAGAAGGAGCCCTCCCCGCGGAGGAAGCTTATAGTCGGTCAACTATTGCGAACCCCCTCTGGGCGTAAATATCCGGTTAGCGGACGTCGGATAGCGCAGGAGGAAAGGATTCTTTTAGGATTCGGTAGGTTATCAAATTGTTGGATTAGAAGGAAGTAGTGCAATCAGAAAACGTAACGAATTGGATAAGATCGGAAGAAAGGCCCTATTGTTAATGAGAATAGTAATTCACTATCGCTACTGCTCTACTTTGACACAGGATCACATCACTGCCCTTCCAGTGAGTTCGGAATGTTTGTCCTAAGCATTCTATACTTTTCTAGATGACTTGAACTTGTTTCAGAAGTGGGGCCTAAGCAAGAAGAAAATAACAATTGAGAAACTACTTTCGAAAAGACAATAGCCAACAACATAGATTTGCCACGGACAAGGATCTTGCTACCTTATTGTGAATTCCTTTTTTATTCAATTGTGTACTCGTTCCTGTTGTTGTGCCATTAGTGACTTGAGAAGACTGTGTGAAAGAGAGCACGATGCCGACCAAGTCACAAAATAGGTTCTCCCGATTTCAAAGTAATTTGTTGATGCTTACACAATAGGTAGACCCCACTCTTCTCTTTTTCTCCTATCCGCCTTGCCTTTCTTCGAAATGACACTCTCTTTTCTAAGTGCGCTCTTTTCTTTTCTTTTGTAGTACCTATTAGTAGAAGATTAGCTGGAGTCATTCTAGTTAGAAAGTATCATATACGCTTTCAATGTCTACTTCAAAGCCGAAGGAGGAATGGAGAGAGGGAAGCCAGCGGATAAAGATGTGACTAGTCAACTAGGTGAGAAGTTGCCTAAGCTCATTTTCAAGAAGTCGTGGTCTGTGTTTGAGTGTGAAAAAGTTTGCATCCCTAAACCTGTACTGAGTAGGGTTTGAGTAGGATCTCTCTCCATTGATGAACACTCATCAGTAAATAAAGAAAAGTAATCTGGGTTGTATCACAATAGCTCCAGGCATGTATCATAAATCAGATTCCCTTATCCTTGACCTGCGGCCTTGTATTAAGAATGGAATTTGGCTATTTCCTGCTAAAAAAATGGTTTTAGCCGCATATGCAGCATAGAACCATAGATGGTGTATAAATAATAAGAGCTATAAGAAGAGGCTTGCTACTTAGGTATTAGAGCATTACAGCTACAACTACGGGCAGAAGCATCTAAAGCGCTATAAAAACCAGAATGCTGATGACTGTTAGTGTTGTGAAGAAGCCCATAGAAATACTATAGCGTAACAGTAGATGTAGTAGTAATTGAACAGCGTATCCAGTGCGTCATGGATCTTGAACCTCTCGGCAGCGTTGAAACACTAAGGAAACTTTATATGTGTAACCCCACTCTAAAGCACTCTAATGGAATTGTCTCAAATTCACATCTTCTAGCAGTAGCGAGATCTTTTTGATGAACATTAGCGTAGCTTATGAAAATACCATTTGTTGTTTTGTTCGTTCGAAAAGATCATTAAGGGTGGCCCGGAGGAAGAAATTCAGAATGATCAAACAATTGATAAGATGTAAAGTAATAGCAAGAGTCTGAAAAGCTTCACCAAGTCGTCAATAGGTGTTCATAAGTAACAGGTCCTATAAAGGAATGGTGAAAAGAGTAAAAAAAAGGCCGAAGGACAAAGGAGAGGCCTATCATCACCATCATGTCATAGTTGACGACATCATATATCTTTACCGAGCGGTCGTTGGATATTGTACAGCACAGCAATCCATCTGCGCTCACCGCCCGGGCAGCAATGTAGACACCTTCGTTAGATAGAGATTCGAGAGGGGGGTTCTGAAATTGGACCCACATCTCAGCCATAGAGACGTGCTTCGGGTCAAGGTGAGATCTGAAATGCTTTGCGAATTCAATCCCCACTGCTTTCTTCTGCGGCGCATTAATATGATACAACTGAATATCTGACCACACTCTATCTTTGAAGATCGTACCGGGCACTCAACAGCTTCCTAAAGTGCACTCGCTCATCAGTCGCAACATTAACGCACTCCTCCATTCACCCATACCTCTCTTTCAATTCCCAATTACGTGCTCTGGGAAAGAAGAATTACTAGCTCTCTAACACCGAGCAGATTCAAATAATAGCCGATGCCTCCAATGAATAAGTATTATTTACTACTTCTGTCTCACCTCACCCACCCCACAGCCCTCGTGGGCAAAAAGCAGCTATTGCTTTCTTCCTCTTATGAGCATAAGCATATTAAACCCTCGGAAAAGACAAAGAAAAGGCACTCGGATGCTATTATATTAGTAAGGAACTCTCTTTACTGAAGAACTAGCTCTCCCAATACCCTCGCTAGGGAAATGGAGAGCCTCCTCCTTTTCCTAGAAGTACTATAAGGATTCTCCTACATATCCAGACTCAAGGAAAGAGTTTTTCCGGGACGAGGAAGGAGATGCAAAGACAATAGAAAGCGCCTTACTGGCAAAGATAAGCCTTTTGACAACTGGCGTTACATCTCAAACTGGTTTGTGTAATACACTTCCCGGCGCGGGCTTGAAGGCCTATTTTGCTAACACTGGTGATAAGTTCCTTGGTCTGCAAGAAAGACGTAGTGTCCCACCCAACCTACCTAAAAGAGAGTCATTTTGCTTACGGAGAATCCAAGTCTGGTCCTTTTTTTCAAAAGAAAGGCTAATGCAGTTACCGAAAAACAAAGCCGCACCCCGGTCATGCATGTAGGGTTTGAAGATATACACCGAATCCGACCGAATCGCACTCAGACAGAAATTGGCTGTCATGTGAAAAAATGTTTTCTACTTACTTGCCTGTGTTAAGCATGTGGATATAACCTGGCGGGCATAGAGTCAGAATTCGCTTCTCTTCTCTCGGACTTCGTAGTCTAGTCTCGAAACTAATATGAAAGAGAGTGGAATCAGTCCATTACTTAGATCAGTGGTGATCTCATCTCGTCTTGCTTCGAGAGAGGAAACTGACGGACCAAAGACAGATAGACAGCGTGAACTCAGCAATCAGACCGGCAGGAATAAGTACCTATCCCTTACGGGAATCGAACCCGTGTCTTCGACATGAAAAGACGATGTCCTAACCACTGGACGAAAGGGACCAAAAAGCAATTCTTCATATACCTAAGAAAAGAGAATAGAAGTGGTTCCTTTTCTTTCTATACGAAATTCGACGATTTCGTTTGTGTTCATGTTGGCGATTTCAGATGTGAATGAGGCCGGTCGTCTCCCCTTCCTACGGGTTCCCAGTGACACATCAACCACGCCCCTTCCTTTTCTCCGATCAATGGTGGTGCTGAATCTATTTCACTTTTCCAGCGGGAATTCAAGTTCCTCTGTTAACGCGCCCCACTTATATAAGTGCTTGCTGATGAAAGTTGGCATGAAAGTGCTAACTAACCTTACCTTATTTCTAGGAGCAAGTGGAATATCTGACCTGATTATAAGCTCTATTAATTTCTATGCTTTGCGATAAGCTTTCATATTACTACAAAGAAGGTTTTCCATGAGATTCATAGTTGATCGATTTACGGGTCAATAAACATATTAAATAAAGCGAAGTAGATAAGTATGAGGGAAGAAGTATTTTATTAAATACCTATCCAGATGCCTTTCTTTTGATACCTAATACACCGGTGCTTCTACCTATACAGGCAAACAAACCCATCCCTTGCTTGACGAGCAGCTCTTTCTATTCGCTTGACAAAGCCGCTGCTGCTCTTTCTTAATGCCTCACTGCCTGACCTTAGAGAAGACGAATTAGACTGCCTGATAGACTAATACTTCCTTTTCTTACCCGGCCAAAAAGCAATATATTTTAAATAAGAGCACATCGACTAGGGCCCAACTATTGCTTTTTTTACTAATAGTTAGCAGGTGTCCTCGTAACTAATCTTATTCCGTTTAACTATTAGTAGATGACCTTCCCTTCTATCAATGTGATAGGAAATCCTACTACCATCGGCAAATCATAGGAGCTAATCCTCACCCGGGGGCGGGGCCCGTGGAATAGGCGTACATGGAATTCTGGGCCTGCCCCTACTGGTAATTCACCGTCCCGCTCTTATGGGCAGACAGAAAGATCGGATTCGAGCCTCCTCAAGTGGAGTGCCCTCGGCGGCTAGGACACACGTTGGGTACTATTTGTGGAAAGTGATGCTTGGGATGAGCAAGTGCATTTGTTGGCTTTCGAGCTGTAGCGGCTGCGGGGCGGGAGAGTTGGTTATTCAATTGATCCTCTGATGTCTTCTGCATCATCCAGCAAGGCTCGGAAGTCTGAGCTATTAAGGTGCGGTTGACGGATAAGAGGCCTTCGATATGTTAAGGGAGAGAGGGGAGAGCCAGAGTTGGGTGGGAATCGTTGATAGAAATTTCCATTTTCCCTGAAGTACGATAGCGTCTGAACTAAAGCAAGGGAATATGGAAAGTGAATATGGTAAAGGATACCAAGAGTAGGTTCCCTGAATGATTTTTAGGCGTCTTTTCTTTGAACAAAAAAATCTATAAAGAAAATTGGATGGATCTTCCACCTATGCTATGAGTGAATCTTATCATCACTGGCGAGTGGTATCGTATCACCGTCTTCGTCCTGAAAACAGCAGCAGAGCTAAGCCTGTGTAGGCTTTGACACTACTTATATTCGACAAGTATTACACTCGCTTCAATCTCTCCACTCGCTGGATTGGATTTCCGGTTTTCTATCGCCCCTTAGATGGTTTTACAAAAACAAGCTAGTTCACAACCGATTGGCTTCACTTACCATTTCTGGTGCGGTCTGCTCTCCGTCCTAACATATAGAGGCAAAGACATACCTTGTTCAAGGGCAGCCTATCCTAACTATGATGCGGTCAATCGATAGAGCAAACCTAGTGATTCCAGGGTCGGATGTGAAGTTCTTTCGCGCTTTACCCCAACAAGCAACGGCGAGCTACCGCGAAAGCCGTTGCTTGTTTGGAAGCGCTCTTGCGACAATAGGCTATTGCTCGCTTGCTTTGCGATGAGCTCGAGCACATCTTCCTTGGCGCATCACATGGGGGTAGGGGGCAAGAGGTGTACGTACCAGATTTCACTTCCTTTCTTTGTAAGCACATCTAGTGTCTAGAATAGGAAAAACCCTCTTTCTTGGAACTACTTATTTGCTTTCAAAAGACGTGATGAATCGAGAGATCTTGTCTTTCCTACTCGTAGACATTGAGGCCGGGAATCTTGCCTTCCCGGTCGCCCTACAAGAAAATGGGGTTGTCCCTGAAACTTAATAATACAGTACTACTATACCGGTGCTTCTGGATTGATATCTAAATGAATATCCAAGAGGTTGCTTCTGTTAGTTTTTGACTATTAAAGTTCGTTCGAGTGTAGGTTACTGTACCTAAGATGGATTATATAGCCTAAGTCGGGGAAGAGCTGAGTAGATATTAGCTTTAACCATAGCATCCTTGTGCATCAAATGGGTAGTAGTTGAAATACCAATAGGAAAAGCAATGGCTTCTATCCTTTTTCAATTCTCTAATGGCTATACCCTTGTTGAAGGGGACGGCCCTTTCCCTCTATCCGTAAACGGTATCTAGTGGGCAACCCAGCCAATGAAATGTGGATTTAGCGAAATACGAGGTTGATTCGTACTATTCCTACGATTTAGCAGAACAGCGATGATATGACTAGCGAGGCATGTATCTTTAGCAATGTTTGAATCGGATTGGAGGTACGGTTACGGGTTAAATAAATGAAACACAAGAAACAAATTCTGATTGTTGAATTATCAAATGCAAGGGATGTGGGACCAGGTTCTGTTATTGGAGTTAAGCGGTGTAGGAGCCGTGCCGTTCCTGTGTATTAGCTCGTTGTTAGCAGCCCCGAAGGGCGTAAAGGGGGTAAAAGAATCCAAATATTTCTCGGAAGCAGCTCTTCGCCTGTGGGAACTTGCTCTTTTCTTTTGTTTGAAAATGGATTGGATTGTAGCAAAGACCCGTTTTGAGCCCTTGGAAAGGGTATTATGGGTTGAGTAATAGTGTGAGTATATTTCCCTTGCCCGAGGACAGTCTATCGATGAACGGATACTAGGAATCGTAGGAATAGCTCCCCTTTCGTAGGAATAGCTCTAGCGCTCGCTACGCCCTCACCTTTTCAATCCCATGTTGATGTAGAGTATACTTCAATTGCTTCGAACAAGAGCTAGGTGATCATCGACAGCTTGGGCGTTGCTGGATAATAGGATAGGGGATTCAATGAAAAGGATGAAATGAAGAGTATACCCACGTCAACTTCTGCTCCTAACGTATACGAATGGTTCTTATGCTCGCCAAGGGAAGGGGGCCGAACCCATATCCGTTACCCGAAACCAGGAGTTCAAAAACTAGGGATGCGGGAAGCCATTGGAAAAAGATATGCGAATCCGCTGGTTAAACCCTTTCTTCAACCCCTTGGTATGATACCTCCTTTCCCTTTGCTTTGCTAAAAAAAAAGATACCGTTCCGCTGTTCCATTGGTGCCGTGCCTTGTAGGAGCCGTCATCTTCTTCTTTGCTTCGGAAAAGTCATCTGATTTATTTGCTTCGTCAAAGGGGATAGGAATGTGCACTTTTGTTCATGTGCACATCAACACAATCCGGGATGAATCAAAGTCCCCATATTCGGGACAGGCCAGCCATAGACCATGAGCCTACCCTTGAAGACACTACCTGACCTTCTTGTCAGAAGGTCAGGTAGTTGCGAATATTTACCTCTGACCAACTCGGAATGGGATAAAAGAAATCGATGGATCTGGGTCAAGGCAGATGTTTGAGTCATGCCATGCCTCAAGCTTTGTGTATATTGACGCCAAATCTAACCATGCGTCCATCTCTAACTTATGTAGGGATTTAACCTGTCAAGGCCAAGTAGATAATGAGCGAAGAAGAACAATGATATTTTCATTGGAGTCTAATAAAGAAGAGAAGGGGTTGTACCTCACTACAAGTGGTTGATTTCCAGACTTCCTTCTTTGCTTGAATGGTCGCAAGCTAAACCCGAAAAGATTCCACTGCTGGCTTGAATTGTCCACGGGAAGCCAGAATTTGTGCTTTCAGCCTCATCCAACTGATCATCTTTCTCAGCTTCATCTATGGCAATATCCGCTACTGCTTCGGCTTCTTGTAAATTCGATTCTGCTGATAATAAAAGAATTAATAACTTCCAGGCACTAACTGAACCACCCATCACCATTTCATTCTGTTGCATTTTCAACAGCTGCATTGAGTTTGCGCAGCATCGCATTTTCCCAAGCAAGGCTATACATTATTTCAGGATTATACTTTGCCATTGCAGCAGCATCCTGCAGCAGCCTCAGTGCATCATCTTGTAATCTCGATTTATCCAAGTGTGAAGTGGACGACCTAGAAAAAGGTCCATAACACACACCAAGAAAGTGGTTTACAATGCTGATGAAATGCATATCGTGACTTCTGAAAGACTTCATGGCTTTATTTGCAAATTTTATCCCTTCGGAAGCATGCTTTGGATTCTAACAGCATAGTTTTGCTCCTAAAAGAAGAGATGGAATATGAGGTTTTCCCTTTCTCTCTAATACACAAAAACCATTCCTTATGATGTTTAATGCACTATCATCCATACCAGCTGCACTGTAGCAAAGTGCAAGGATATACCATCTCTCCGATCTGGTATAGGTTCCTGGCAACAACATTTCTAGATGGCTGGCCAAAACTTCATGATGCCCAGATAACGAGAGTGCATACATCAAATGCAAGGTCAGGATCCCATTTTATTTCTTGGAGGGATAGCTTTCTTGTTAGTACGAGTAATAATCAAATTGCTTCCTCTATGTTGTTCCCAGGGGTTAACAGGTTCCCTTTCTGACCAACAGGAAACTTCACTTCAACACCACAATACAGCAGAGTCACTGCCAAGTCTTTTTGTAAGTTGGCGGACCTTTCAGAATCCAAATTCCATGGCTTTGCAAGAGCTCTCCGATATGCAATGATGGCTTCTTCGAAACAACAGCTTCTCATCCACAGTTTGGGAAGATATTCTAGAGCTGAATGGAATATGTCCATTAGCTTACATTCTTCAGTAGTATCGTCAGGAACACCATATGGCCATGCAGACTCAACTATGTCTATGATGGTTTTGAATTCTTCCGCAGCATCTGCCATGTCAAGATAGCATGAAGTGAAACTCTGACGGATGCAACAAAGCTCTTTCAGATGCAAAAGTTATCAATATGAAGCATAACAGCCTTTTACTCCGTTTTGTCAAAAACATATTTTTAACTAAAACAAAATAGGCACTAGGCAGCCCTCCCGGCGAGCATTTCTTTGCCCTTCAGCCCATAGCCATGTCCTGAATGAGTGATATCACCAACTTGCATTGAAGAAAACTTTGCATAACAAAAAGCTGCAATGCCGGGGCATTTTCACGTACACTGATTGAATGTCTGTTGGAGACATGGTGCACAATATGCACCATCAGCCGCAGCCCAATACCACGAATTATCTGTACGATGATTCCAATTTCTAAAAGCAGGATCATATTTTGGAATCACAATGCAGATTATTGTACCTCAAAGGTAGGAAGCTAGATGTATTCTATTGACATTCATCCTACCTTTACTCCCAACAGGACATGATGTATGCAGATTCTTTCTGCAGCCCAACGCAGCTGCACCAAACTTGTCTTTCTTTACTTTCAATTTTTCACTTTAAATAGAAACTTCCCTATTAACTCCACAACTCACATTTGAATCAGGTTAAATGTAATGACAAAGTACCACAGACCACCCATGTGATGTACACTGATCTAGGTGGCCCTGAACCCAAGCAGCGCGGCCTCGCCGGATGGCGGCAGCCGCATCACAAGGGCAGGGATTGGGATAGATTGATATTCTTCTTGCTTGATTTGCTAGATTGGCTGAGAGCTATGTTTGGCTTTCTGGTCTGCTGGTTTAATTTCATTTTGGCCATTCTTTATACCAAAGACCGGAACTTCAGTCCTGATTTATTAAGAAAGCAAATGGGTTCATTTTTTCTATTCCTAGTAAAGCTTTGTTATATTTTCTTCTAATAGAATCTTTCTTCTTATGTGCGGCGAGATAGCATCAGGAATCAAAGAGAGCATTTGATTCTCCTCCTTGCTAATGTCCACATCAGACTCGAGCCAAAGCCTGATCCACTTAGCAAGGTTTGCTCTTTTGTCATAATTCAATTTGATTTGATGGCTTGACCATTATGAAGTGAAAAGTATGAGATCTGTATCTTACTATGCTTTCCTTTAGGAAACTTAAGAGTCCGACAAGACAAGAGAGGATATGCCTCCAAAAGCTTCTTCAATAGCAGTGGATTGAATTCATCTGCACACTGATAATTCACCAAAAACAAGAGGAAAGAGAGCAGTGGATGATTTAACACTAAGCCAATCTTGAACAGCAGAGGCTCTATCTTTAGACTTGGGATTCAGTTGTTGGTTGGATTACTGGCTGAAACAATAGACCTGTTGGTTAGAAAATTATTTCACAACTGTTAAGGATTACTTCAGGAGGACCTATTAATAGTGCTTTGATCCCTGCTTAGTGTTTTCAAAAGATAGTTGGAAAGGTAGGTCTATTTCTTCTTTATCTTTGTAGATCAACCTAGCTTTGTACATGCTATTGCTTCTACAATTCACAAGAGTCATTTCTCCCCCCCTCTTCAAAATCAATATCAATAAGGTTCACGTAAGGTTCTTAATAGGCAGTAGGCCCCTAAGTCAAAACTACCATAACTTCTTTCTTACAATCCGATTACTATTTGATCGAGAGATAGGCACATTTCTCCATGATATAAACTATCCAATCCACCTCTTCTATTATGAAATATAAACCAGACATCGTCGGCGTAAGAACAAGACGGATACTTCTCCTCCACCCTTGGAACGAGTAGTAGCTTCTAGTTTCGCAGGAATGACTAGAACGCTCAGATATGGAATTCTTTTAGGCTAGCTCCGGGCTTGCTGTTACAAGCGATTCGAATAGTTTTCCTACGAGATATAAGTCAGTTTCTATCGTACTTTGAAGTTCAGGAAGGAGTTATTAATTAAGACGAAGAAGAACTGGGTGGGGCCTTTCCCATAACAATAGAAAGAATCCAAGCCAATATACACTACACTATCACTATAGAGTTTTCGCCTACCTATGAAAAGTGAGATGAGAGCTTTGTGCTAATAATTGATTATAAAGGTGTACCTATCGACCCCAGGTAATTAATGCCCTATCCTTCTACTTGAAAAACGTTACGTTAGACTTGACCAACTGTTAATACCAATCCGGCAGCAATAACTACTACTAATGCATATTCATATCCCACTAGTAGACTTAGCAGACTGTGACCTAGCCAGTCTATTTGTTGACAACAGACCAGTACTATCCATCAATGCCACAAAGACCATAGACGACCTCTATTTCGTGGAAGAACTCCTTCTCATATGATGCAGGGCAATAAGACCAACTGCCCGCCCTACCTAGTGAGAAGAAAGCTTATAAATATAAGCATAAACGAATTCCTAGCCGAGCCCTATACTTACCTGCTTGTACGGTCAATGCCCTAGTAGACATCAACTTGTTCATAAACTCCAGCCTTATCTACGCGGCTTTACCCGACCCAGGTGACCTACTTTCTCAGATGAGAGATTCGGCGGAGTAGTAGGAAGTCCCTGTGGAGAACTAGAAGACAAAACGAATATAGCGGACCAAGCAATGAATGACCTAGCCTAGGTAGTCCTATGTTTGACCAATGCTGCCTTGTATGTCTTGATCCAAGATTTCTCAGCAAAAAAAGACATGGGATTATTGATCAATTCACCATCCTCTTCATCTGAGTGTGCTTCCACTTTATCGTTTGTGGCATGTGCATTATGCAACAAGTAGATTCCTGATAAATGAACCTTCTCCACCCCTTTCCTATCCAACGCGGAGCGGCAGAACTACTCGGCTGCAAAGTGGGAAAGCTCCCTCCCTCCTACCTAGGTGTACCTCTTCATTGGAGCAAACCATCCAGCAACTTCTTACATCCATTTAGAATTCCCTTCTAAGCTGGCTATAACCATCCTTATTGACCAGAAAGGAATGGAGAAAGGGGATACTATAACCAGACCATAGACAGCGTTTCCACATTCACTTTTGAACTTAGGGAAACTGTGAAAGAAGCCCTCTGACCCACTCTTCTTTCCCCCTACCTACCCGGTAGGTAAGTAGGGGCCTCGGTACCTCTATTTGCAAAGATAGACAGATACCTACACTACTAAACAAAAGAGATTTCGATGAAGATATTTTATGAAAATAGAATTTCAATCCGGTTACACTTGTTGGTCACTTAAGGCCGACTTTCTTCTCTAAGAAATTCTATAAATTCGGCACACTTCATTGCTGCCCTCTCCTAACCCGCCTTTCGGCTGTGACCCACCTCACCGTCTGTCTATAAAAGGAAGATTCCTGTTGGTGGAATTCCAGGCTTTTTTTGATTCGGCTCAGCTTTTCGGGGCATAAGCAGTCTTCCCAGTTAAGGGAAGCCTCCGCTAGATCGTAGGAGGTTTCTTTTTCGAAGTTCTCCCCATTATGTATTGCGATGTACTTCAAGAGAGTAGCTATCTCTTTCTTATAGTTTAAAGCTGTTTTGAGCCTTTCCTCCTCTTGATTTGTGAGAGGGCCCAGCTGGAAGTTCCCAGTGGGTGCCGGATGAATTGAAGGCTCGACGACTACCTCGACCCCAGCAGGGTTAAGGGAGGGCCCGCTACCTGAAGCTGCTGGAAAGCCAGAGGAGTGAACTAAAGAGCCCCGACCCACCATATTAGAATGAAAAACATCACTCATGAAAGTAGGATTGGAAGCAACCCAATCCTCCACATACCCGGTCAGCGAGTAACAAGAAGGTGGCACAAGGGGGGCGGTCCACTCTTGTGGGGCTGGCGTTGGCGTCCCCTGAACTACTTGAGCTGCCCCCCCTTGTGGCTGCGGTACACTCTCCGCACCTTCGCTATAAATTTGCAAGTAGTTGGCCACTACAGGGAGAAGTTCTGATCCTAACTCCGTCCAAGAAGACACTTTTCTGGAGTGGATTATTATTCCAGCGGGGGACTTCTCCGTACAAAAAGAGAAATGGGAACGAGGTGTTCTGTTCTTTGCTGTGATTCTTTTCCGTTCAAGAATCACTGTTTTCGTGATCGAATGACGAAATAGATATACGAACAGTATAGGATCATTCGCAGGGATGGGATAATTGATTCTTTTATAGGATTCCCATGGGATCGTAGAATCAACTAAGGATGCAATAGGTATTAGTGATCGATCAGCTTCCAGTATGACCGATGACTTTCTATCTGGATGAAGAATAACCACACAATCAGGTTGTTGGTTCAACCCAAAATTGATTTGATTCTTTCTTGAACGGAATTTCTTAGGATTAGCATAAGAATTGGTCAAAAAAGCCCCGATCTTCCATTGAGAATCATTGATACAGCTCCACATTTTTTCCATTATCGAATATATAAAGAAATGATTTGTCTTTAAAAAGAAGGAACGGCCTTTTTTACGAATGAGAGATCCTATAAAATGAATAGCGTTTCGTAAACAAATCAGTGTCTTGTCTGAATCGAGAATAGCAATTCCATTTCTGAAACCACGGATATAGACTTTCAAATGGCTAGCTGCCACCCGACGGCCGAGATGTGCATTCGTACAAAGTAATTTAGTACAGACAGTTGAAAGGATTGTCATTTCCGGTTTTCGTTTCCGGAGATACAGGTGGTAAGTTAGAAATGAAAATAGGTTAGCAGCTGATCTTCTAACCACTCAGAGTAAGTGTAAACATCAAAGAAAGGTGATGACCTAACCAGTAGTTCGAAAGCGCAAAAGTGGGAAGAACAAAGATAGAAAGGTTTCGCAGGTGAAGATTTTTATTGGCACGTACTAAACACTTTTCCTGATCCGGTTTAGGTGGGTGGGTTAAGTGCACTTCCCAATCGAAGATTCTCGTCTCGTTTCACTTGCATTTTCTTTCGTTCAGTCTCGTTCTGAGAGTGGAATCGAACCACTCACTCCGTTTGGATTTAGAGTCCAAAGGGCCCAGCCAGCGAAAGAGGATTTACAGTCCCACGCAGCCTGCCCTTTTTCTTGCTTGATTTTTATACGATTTTTTGAGCAACTAGCGCGAAGTTGCGCTAACGCGCATCCTCTTGCTTGGCTTGCTGAATCAGCATATGGATATGGATTACTTCATTGAATTTCTTGGCCCGAGCTCTTGTGATTGGTCTACTTGGCAGGTGGAATGGATCCTTAGCAGGTTCATGTGTTCCTTGTTTACGTAGCTCTTCTGTTGGATCACGTAGCCCCTCTGTTGGATTACGTTGCTCTGCCCTTGGATTACTTGAGTCATTTCTTGGTTTACTTGGCTGCTCCGCAACATGTTGGTTACTTGATCCTTGCCTGCTTTCTTCTCTTTTCAGTGAGTGATGCCCTGGCTGGGTATCAGGAACGGATACTAGTCTTCCTACCTTAAACATTCATAGCTAACAGTTGACATCGTCTTTCCTTAATCAAAGAAGTCAACTATTTAACGGTGAAGTAAACTATTTAACGGTTTGAGTTTGTCAGCTTGAACCACTTCTGTTTTGTATTCCTCGACTATACATTCTATTACTCCAAAAAGGTCTAACCCAGACAGAGATTACTTTTCGATAACACACCTAGTTCTTGGAACATCAATCCACTGTTTGAGCTATTTCCACTCTCCTTCCTGGTCTATCCTTCGTTCAAGAACTCATTCCAGCCCATGCCTTCTCTTTCTGTCTTGGATTCGTAATGTTTGGCCATTAGGTTTGAATTGCCTTCTCTTTCTATTCACAATTCTCTATAAAGCAATCCGAGAACAGAAAGAATAGAGTGAGGGATGCCCTTAATGGGTATCACGAACTCCATCGCTATGAAGCACCCGTGTTGATTATCTGGGAAATCCAAGGTCGGATACTATAATCTTAATTATTTGATGTTCAAGTATCAATATTTATAAAAAGGAAAGGCAAGTAGATACTATTCTGAAAAATCTATGTCTTATTCTTATTGGCAGGTCCGATTCGTTCTTGTTTATTCTCATAAGTATAAGTTCGCTGAACAGAAGGTCTAACTTACCAAGTAAAGATTTTTCGTATACCAAGTCTGAGTGAGGAGGATCAGCTACAAAGATGCGCCGTGTTCTCATCTCATTCCAGCCTGATGGCTCTGATCGTAAGATCATTGCGACCTTTTATCGATATAAGCCGAAGCTTCACTGGCTCACTGGGTCCCTCTTTCTTGATGTTCACCGAGGGGGTTTTTCCAATCTAATGCCTAAACGAATTTCGCCAATAAGTAACTCGGTACCCATGGGGAATGGATGGGGGGTGGTCATTCTATTCCCTACGCCCTTGGAATGGTCCGTACATCGGTCCCTTGGTCACATACTGATGTGAAGAAGTCGCTTGATATCAAGCCCATAGATGCCTGAAGTCTTTATAGAATCCGCTCTTTAAGGTCGATAAAGCCTTGTCTGAATGTCATCTACGTCAACAGGTATCAAAAGTGAAAAATAGGCAAGATTCGTATAAATAAACAGGGCTTGTCCCGTAGATTGTACGAACCCCCCTTGCCCAACTGGAGCTGGTGCTCTTGCCTTCAATTTCAATTAGTTGCTTGATGGAATGCAATAGGCAATCGGCTAGATATCCAACCTGTTCACAGTTTTATGCTGCTGGCACTAATTATTCTTTAAAATAAAGTATCAAGTTAGTTTCCGTTCGCTTATTCTTTCCAGCAAGAAAAGAAGGAGAATGGAATGCTCATTGGTGTTTAGAGATCACCCATACTTCCTTTGGTCTACGTACGAGCAGAGATCACTAGGTTCGGGTACGCAAGCTTACGGCATACTTCACTGAAAAACACAATCCTATCCTTCTAGGGCTCGATCGAAGTCACAACATAGGCACCTACTGAACTCTTCATCTACGACTTAGACTCAACTCTTTGTCAGGCATGCACGAGTGGTAAGTGAAAGGAATGGCTTGGATGGATTCGAAAAGAAGTAGGGAGCACCGGGTTTAGAAGGAAAGATCGCGCCTTGCTCCGAGGATACGAATCCGAGCTATTAATTGGAAAAGGGAGGGTCCGAAGGATCGGAACTACAGCCGTCTAGTCTACTACTATTGAATCCGAAAGAGGAGCCTACAACTATTTAATTGATTTATTTCTTTCATTCGTGGGGACATTGGATAAAAGCGCTGGGAATCATAGGAGCAATTCGTATTGGTTTTAAGCCGAGAAAAAGTATCGGAGGATGTGTCGAGCCGTGGCCTAGCCCAAGCTGTCGATGATCACCTAGCGCTATCAATTAACGTAGGGAACGTACGCTACTACGAATGGTTCTACACATGCCGTAACAAAGCTAAAGGAAGCCGATCAATCGAGTTGGAACCTACACCGTGTTGAGCTCCTAGTTTGACTGTTGGTGCCAGACTAGAATGGAAGAATGCCCATAATACTGAAATGAAGAAGAATACCTCACTAATAAGAAATAGAGCAACACCCATTGTGCTTCCTTTCTTTTACTAGAGAGAGTAGTCCAAGCCTCTAAATATCTTGAGGGCTTTGTGTTGGATCTGATGGTTGAGCCTTTGTTCTTTGCGAGCCTTGCCTTTCTCTTTTTTGCTCTGCTGTGGAGTTCTTTGATGGTCTATCTCCGTTCTCTGGCGCATTCTCTTCATTTTGGTCTTGATCTTTCTCGGAAGCCTTGTTGAATTAATGGCAAGGGAGATATTAGCTTAATGGCAAGGGCTTGGGGGAAGATGCTTGAGTCAGCGGATATCGTTTATGACGAAGAAAAGAAATCATAGGCCCACAGGAGTAAGGAAAATACAATTTGATGCTTTATCCCTCCATACCGGGTAATGATTGGTATGGCTTGGGTATCCCTTGATCCTTTCCCCTCGCTCTGAACCTGTGTCTGCCCTTTACCCTGCAGCCTGGAGGGGAACTTAGACTGGCACTTTAGATGGCCGGGCACTCCTTATTTTCACTCCAAAAAGCTGGCCTACGCTTCGGCAACAAGAGAATTCCAATACTTTCCTTCTTCTTTGCTTGCTTCCTTGTTCAATCAGTTCTCCTATCATGGATTGTTCAAGTTGTTCCTTGTGAAAAATGCATTTAAAGCTGGTCTTGTTCAAGATAGGAATTACGAGTTCCAGCTAGATCGAAGGAACTAGTCGGGAATTAGTCGGATCTCTAGTCGGGAATTAGTCGGATAGAATGAAATGATATCGCAGGCTGTACCTTCATTTGGTTTAGTGCTGACAATTTCAGACCGGTCATATCGAGAACCTTTATACAGGTGGTAATAGGTCCCCATACTTCTTTGTCACCATAGGCTAGACGAAACAAAAGTGAGCAAATACATGTGTTAAGAAAATTCATAGAAGTTATCTAATTGTCCATGGAGCTTTAATTGATCACTCACCAAAATAAAACGATCACGGTACTCATTGATCTGAATGTGAGATTGCACATAGACCTGGAAATGCATGCATGAACTATAAGGCATAAATTCATGGACTGGACGAGTATGACTTGATCTCAAATACATATGGGTGCAATCTGATAAAAAAGGTCCAAAAGCTAGCCTAAAAGAATGGAGTTCGGGATGCCCTTAATGGGTATCACGAATGAGGGTTTTCTTATCAGTAACGAATCATGGCTTCCTTGCCAGAGAGTCAACTTAAGACTATTCTTGCCAATTCCCACCTTCCAGACAAGAACGTAGGGGAGGAAGACTTCTTTGGCTACCTATCTCAAATGCGATAGAACAGACTTGACATACCAACCTAACGTGATACCTTAGAAGACACTTCAAACTTACTGCCGGCCTTATTCTGTTTAGAAGAGAGTGAAAACAGGCAGTATAGCAATGAATATGCCATAGAGAAGGAAACTTGCCACAGAAGAAGAGATAGCAGGTACGAGGATAACAGAGATAGTTCAAAGACTGGTAGGAAGAGAAAGTGTAGTGTGATAAGGGAAGATGCAACGATTTGGTTTCCTCGCGAGGAAACCAAATGACCGAGGACAATACCCTCTTGAACCAGGAAATGACACTTCTCCCAATTGAGTACCAAATCAGCTTCAAGACAACGCTGTAGAACAATCTCAAGATTGGCCAAACAGTCATCAAAATTCCGTCCCGTCCATAGACAGTGAAATCATCCATGAAGACCTCCATGATTTTATCAATCAAATCTGTGAAAATAGACATGACACATCGCTGAAAAGTCCCTGGGGCATTACAGAGACCAAATGGCAACCGTCGGTAAGCAAATCATAAGGACAGGTAAATGTTGTCTTATCCTGGTCCGACGGATGTATCGGAATCTGCAAGAAGCCTGAGTACCCATCGAGGTAGCTGAAATAAGAATGACATGCTAACCTCTCAAGCATCTGATCAATAAAAGGCAAAGGAAAGTGATCCTTCCGGGTTGTTAAGCTTGCGATAATCTGTACACATGCGCCAACCGGTGACAGTCCTAGTGGGAATCATTTGACCTTTCTCATTTGCTAAAACAGTCATGCCTCCTTTCTTGGGTACAATATGAATTGGACTGACCCACTGTCAGAGATAGGATAAATGATGTTAGCACCAAGAAGCTTCAATACCTCTTTCTTTACAACTTCTTGCAAATGAGGATTAAGCCTACGCTGGTGCTCGCGCGTCGGCTTAACATCATCCTCGAGAAAGATTCGATGCATGCGTAGGGCTGATACCCTTCATATCATCTATAGAATATCCTATGACAGCTCGATATCGACGAAGAATTTCAAGAAGACGGTCAATCTCCATAGGAGTCAGACGAGAACTCACAATAACAGGATATGTATTATCAGATCCAAGAAACTCATATCTCAAATGCTCAGGAAGATCTACCTTAGGAGCTGAAGATGGTATAAGATCATAAGTAAGAGAAGCCTCCTGAGAAGAATCAATTAGAGCTACAGGAGATGGATCAATAGAAGTATGCTCATTATAAAGAATAGACTTCTCATCCTCCAATGCTGACACATCCTCTGAACTAAAATATGTCTCAGTAACACACTCATCAATCACATCAATGGTGAAACACAGGTCTGGACAGTGAGGAAGGTGAGTTGGATGCCTCATGTCAAATGATACTTTCTCCTCACCAAATTGAAGCGTGAGCTTAGCATCTTTCACATCGATGACAGCCCCTGCAGTAGCTAGAAAGGGTCTCCCCAAAATAATAGGCTCGCTCTTATCCTCCATCTCCAAGACAACAAAATCAACTGGAAATGCGAAGTTACCAACTATCACAGGGACATCAACCAAAATGCCTGCCTGATGGCGATAAGTGCGATCAGCAAGCTGGAGAGTCATGGTAGTCGGCCGTACATCACCCAAAGGTAGTGCCTCGCAGACAGAGAGGGGAATCACACTCACACTAGAGCCAAGATCACATAAAGCACGGAAACTTTTAGATCCTATCAAGCATGGAATACAGAAACTGCCTGGGTCATCTAACTTGGGGGGTCTCTTATTTTGAATGACTGCACTGCATTCCTTAGTAAGAGTAACCACTTCTGGCTCGTTAATGTTTCGCTTCTTTGTGAGCAGCTCCTTAAAGAACTTTGCATACATCGGAACATGTAAGACAGCATCAAGGATGGGGATGGTAATCTGCGCATCTTGAATCATCTCAAGAAACTTAGCAAACTGCTTGTCTTCACTTGACTTCTCAAACCGTTCTGGAAATGGCTGCTTCGGCTTGGTAGGTGGAACTGAAGTCGAACTGATTGATGATGGATCATTAGGAGCTATAGCTGGTTCACGGTAAAGAACTCAGGCTATTGGGATCGAGCCTAAACCAAACGATTTTGAAGCATTTCTTTGTACAGCACCAAATCATGGAACCTCGACTATTTCATCCACAGAAGCGCGTATCTGACAACTATGCTATGTCATCATCGTTTTTTTCTTCCGAAAGCTAGAAAGGGCCTACCTAGTGCTTGCATTTCGGGGTAAAGTAGCTTTCTCCGGCTCAATAAGAGCTGCCTGCAAACATGGAATGCCAATGCAATGATCAGAACTTCCTTGCCAAGGGAACGAAAGACAATCATAAAAGAAAGGAAGAAGTCGACATCCTGATTTATTATCATGCTTTGACCTTTATTTTATGACAGGCGAGTAATAAGTGTACGTGCCTTTCCCTTTCCATATCCTAAATCAGGTTTGATTTGATCCTGTGAGTGACGTTACGAGCAGAAGCCTCAGTTGACAAGTTGAATCCGGTACCGAAACAAGGATGACATTATTGAATATATTCTGCTTTCCTGTGCTTTGCCTTTCCCGTTTTCCGTACCTTTCGTAGTAGTTACTCGCCACTAGAAACAGGATTCATGAATTCAAACTAAAAGCAAAGGTATCGCTAATTCCATTTCAGTGGAAATATAGGGATGAAAGTTTATCTCCTACTGATTTCGATTGCACATCTAATGAAAATATATGCACATGAATGTGAAAAAGCAAGGCTATCCCCTTTGCCGTTACCGAGGATCTATCTTTGTTCCCTTGATTCGAAACCGAGGAAAGCGTGCGCTCGACCTCCTGGAAGGAATGCAATTATTCGCTTCGTAGTCCTCGTATGAATTCGCTATCGCTCCGAATCGTGGGAGCCGTTGAGTTCGGAGATACCGTTGTAGGAAAACAAACAAGAAGGGATGCCGTTCCTAGGGTAGCATTATCAAAAGATTTAGCTAGTGCTACGCTCTTTCCTTAGGGGATAGGGCTAGCGAATTGCTTGAATCCCATTGCGTATTGGTGCAGGGCGTATAAACCAATATTTCATTATCAAAAGCGCTAGGGTTCGATGCATTAGCTTCTTTGCCTTAGCTTTGAATTGCATTAGCCGTTGGAAGTACCGTTCCTGTCTTCGAATGGAAGGAATGCACCTTAGCCGAGGAAAGTAATACGGGAGAGTAGCTTGTTTCCTATTTACGTGCTGGTATGCGCTTGCTAGCCTATTGACGGAATTTCTTTTGACCTGATCCTCAAAAGCGGAAGTTGACGAGGTAGTTCTTGCTTTGGCAGATAAGTTCGTTCTTGCCTTGGAAGAGAGGAGTTTGGGCTTGGTCTTTCATAAAAGAGGTTTCCTGACTAGCAAGTGCATAAGAAGAAGCAATCCATTCCAGATATAGGAACAGAGACTGGATAAGGCTGGCTCCTCTTGCCTGAGAGAAAGGGACTTCTTTCTACTGTTTGTTGTCCGTAACTTAAATGAGAAGACTGGATGAACGAACTCTGTTCTTCGACGATGTCAACTGTTAGCTATGAATGTTTAAGGTAGGAAGACTAGTATCCGTTCCTGATACCCAGCCAGGGCATCACTCACTGAAAAGAGAAGAAAGCTGGCCTACCTGAGAAATCAACAAGAGAATTGAAAAGTCGGTCAAGGAAGCTCTACTATGATAGTCTAGTTAATCCTACTATTCGCATAAATCAACTGACTTACTTGAGGAATAAATCAACTGACTTAGTTTCAAACAATTCCTACTAACAAGGAGAACCCCTTTCCCAAAGGAGAGTTGGGAGCCGTTCTTGGGATTTCTAACGAGTTCCGTTCCCTCCTAGATTTCGTAGAATTCCTGCCATAGAAACCATGCTTAGGACGTAATCTGGATTGGATTGATCGAAAGGGCGAATGAAAACGCCATCAGGGCTCATTGGTTTACGGGATTCGCCTACTGCCTATTAAGAACCTTACGTGAACCTTATTGATTTTTCTTTGTTGTTCAAGATAGGAATTACGAGTTCCAGCTAGATCGAAGGAACTAGTCGGGAATTAGTCGGATCTCTAGTCGGGAATTAGTCGGATCTAAGGTAGTTCTTGCTTTGGCAGATAAGTTAGTTCTTTCCTGGGAAGAGAGGAGTTTGGGCTTGTCAGTGTACGAGAAAGAGCTAATGGCCATACTCATGGATATTACAAAAAGGAGACATTACTTGCAACTTAGGCCGTTTGTCATCAAGACCGATCACCAAAGTATAAAATACCTCCTTGAGCAAAGATTTACAATTCAAAGCCCTAACCAAGTTTATTGGACTGGAGTGATAGAGTACAAGAAAGGAGCCGCAAACAAAGTGGCAGATTCTTTATCGAGAAAGGTTAGGCCTAAAGAAGTGGATACATGCGCGGCCATAAGCATAGTGGTGCCCGAGTGGGTTCAGGAGGTTATAAATAGCTACGAAATGGCCTTGAAAGTGAAATAAAGAGGAGCTTGAGAAAGTGAAGGACAAGCCGGCTGAATGGCAAGAAAAAGATGGACTACTCATGAAAGGAACTAGACTGTATGTGGGAATTGGAAATGAACTTAGGGGTAAAATTGTCCGGGAAGTGCATGGGAGCTGGGGGACATTCCGGCATTTTGGCTACGTACCAACGACTAAAAAGAAGTTTGTTCTGGGATGAAACAAGATGTGTACAAATGGGTCAAGCATTGCGAAGTCTGTCAAATCAACAAAGGTGAAAATGTGAAATATCCAGGTTTGCTTCAACCTTTACCCCTGCCAGTAAGCATTTGGAGCCACATTACAATGGACTTTATAGAAGGATTACCGAGATCAGAAGGAAAGAGTGTGGTAATGGTAATAGTAGATAGACTGACTAAATATGCCCACTTCATTCCGTTAAGCCACCCCTACACAGCACCCCAAGTTGCCAAGGTGTTCCTAGACAATATCCATAAGCTACACGGGCTGCCCGAGAGCATAGTAAAAAACGAAAGAAAAAGACGCGAGGGATGTGCTTACAACCTAAGGAACACGCCTTCTTTGAGAGGGACGGACACCGACAGAGGCTCCTTCCACTTTGGATGAGTTAGACTTCGCAGAAGAGCGAGATCTTTCACAACACATAGAAATGCAGACTAGTAAAGTACCTTGCCTATTGCTTTTGTTCAGTCAATCATCGAGTGAGTCGGAAATAAAAACTCTAGTTCATAAGAATGGGCTTTTCTCGTGGACTGGAACGGAGGATAAGCTTTACACTACTACCCCACCAATGTTAACGCTTACACATTTCAATGCTTTCACTTTCCTTGCCTGGCACACGTTCTTTTTCTATCTACGTTATTTCTTTCATAACTCAGTGGCAGCCTTCGCTAGCTCAGTATCGCTTGTTTAGTAGGGATAGGTTAAATTCCAAGCTGCCTCAGAAATGAAGTGAGAGTCACAAAGCGGAAAGAGAAAGGCATGCTTTGTTTCAAGTGCTAGTAGGTCAAGCTTCTGGTAGTAGTGCGAATAGACCTACTTCGTCAGAAATGGATACTCTCAGGAATATTCTTTATACTTACACATAATGCCTATTGGAAAAAACTTCCTTTGCTAGTAAGTAAGCAGTTCATTCATTCAACGCTTGAAGATAGGAACTCGGCACCCATAGCCATTTCAATGTGTAAGTTCGTTTTCGAAGCTTTCTTCCACTACTACAGCATCTTGGGTACTGCTATTGTCTCGGGATAATGGCTTGCTTGCTGGCAACCGCAACTCCAGGCCTGGCAAAGTCCGATCAATCAGGCAGTGCTTACTCTTGTTGCAAGGTCTATGCCATTAACAGCTTCTACGGGACTAGCAGTGCTTATTTTCCGGTAGTTCAGAGAGGTTGAGAAGAAGACAATGAATGGGATATAGAATATCGACTTAGTCTTAGTGAAGCTAGTTTATGAATTAGATCACCAGTGCGTGCCTTATTGGAAGTGGAATGTTCACTCTTCTTGGCTGTTAGCGGGAGTGAAGTCCGCCTATTCAGTTCTATCGGCCTTGGAAATAAGTTCTAAAGCAACTCTCTTTTTCCTGTGAGAATGAGAAAGCTAGTCTATCAGTTTACAAAGAGTCACGAACATTTTATTTCCAGGTATGCAAGCTTAGGCATCTTAGGCAATCCATCCAATGGGAGAAAGCTGTAAGGCATTGAAAGTTCAGCTACTCCTATTTCTTGGTTCAAAGGTCAATCAAGTGTAAGCAAGGTATTTCGGGTCCTTTATAAAGAAAACATATAATATCATAGATATTTGGAATTGATTATATAATAATATATATTATCGGGGAGAGGAAAAAAGTATTTTATTGCTATAAATATGGATTCTTTTAAGAATCCAATATGTTATTTGGATATTTCTCTTCAACTACGAAGTCTTGTATTCCGTATTTGATACGACTAGTTGAAGTGGATTTAGGGCAAAAGTAGGAGTTTTGCATATAGGTGTTTCTGCCCTTTTGCACTTTTTCTCGTAAATAAAGAGGATTTTTCCTCAGGGCTTTATGAGTTAATGCACCAAAACCTCGATTTGTAGGCAAGGAGAATGCTTCATTCTCAACATAGAAAATCTCTCTCCTTTCTTACCTAATAGAGCTCTCGAGTGAGAAGGTGGGCCAACTTACTAATAGGGCCGCCAAGAAAGAAGAAACCGATAGGACTATTCAATCCTCTGCTCTCTCTGTTTCACAAGTCCCATATAAGCTTTCTTCAAGCATCGAAGGAGAAGCATCCTCCGCTCTTCTCTTTCTTTGATGCCAGGAAGGACAGCTTTCTTCCAATATACCATCTCATGAAAAGTCGTATATTAAAGGACTCTTATCTCGCTTTGCCCGATTCCATTCACTGACTGGGGGGAATGAAGACGTCTGGTTCATCATGCCTGGCCCTTGACCTTACCGTTTTTCTGGTGATCCAGCCCCATCCAAAGAGGGCACAGGGAGTCTACAAGACAAGGGAATTAGGAAAAAGACTCGATCTACTACAGTACTGAAAAACCCTCCTTCCTCTCCTTGTCAGTCGAGCGCACGCGCCTCCTTCCTTATTATCAATAATCTTGATCTTTATATTCATTCGTGAGTTGAGCCTTTCAGTGCACTGCGGTTAATTCTAAGCAAAATAGAGTCGCTTTTCACTAAGTCAAACGAAACTTAATTTAGGGAAGTTAAACTTTACTCTATAACAAAGGAAGAGAATGGGACTGGGCAGACCTGATGAGGAAAAGGCAAGGGATGCAAGACCTCGTAGGTGAGTGAAGTCCTCCAAAACTCTCTCTCTCATGATCAGTTCAATATTGATCATCATCTAATGCATCTGTCTAGTATATCGTCGTACTCGCTCGCCATTTGTAGTGATCGAAAGCGTGTGGAGAGCCGTTGCTGGTTCCATTCTTCACCAGATGTTGAGTCACATCTCATTTTTAGTATTGGAGAAGGATACTACTGTGCACTTGCAAAAGGACCACTTGTTCCAAACCATGTTTTAGTGGTACCTATTGAAGACTTCCTTAGTACACTTATGATGCCAGTGGAAGCAGAGGCGGAGCTTCGGAGATATAAGAATGAATGAACAAGCTAGCCAACTCGTAACTATTTGATTTACTCTATGTAATTGCTTCCTTTCTCGATAGAAAGAAACTCGTATATAATGAAATGAAAGGAATAAATTTGACGCTAGAAAGGCTATATATTTCGCTTTTGTCTGGTACTCGATAGTCATTGGGTATTTCGGCTGGCATTAGTGATTCTTTCTTTCTCTTATCCACGTAATTAGTTTCCTTTGAGTTTAATGGTAACCTCCGTAATGAGTTTGCGAAGAGTTTTATTTAGTAGGCTTTGCGTAGGAAGAAGTTTTTTAGTAGATAGACAGAGTTTCGTTAAGAAGAAAGAAATGGTACGAGGCACATCCAGAACGAGGTCACTGCGCGAACTACCAATCGCCCCACTATCTGCTAGTCTGCTTCGACTCGAACTTCTTTCATGTCAAGCTTCCTTCCGATTGTTCGAGCCTATAAAGCAATGAGGCTCGGGAAGAAATACCAGTGGATCGGAGAATAGCGCTCTTCTGGGATGAGGCGTATCTGAGTGAAAGGGGAACGGTCTAACATCTCTGTTTGGAGAATGGCTCCCAACTCTCTCCTCTGGTCTAGCCAAGAAAACGGACGTAATAGGGCACCCTAAGGACCCTAACTAGCATTCAAGTTGGGGAAAGTCAAAAAGTCTATTATACTCTCTTTTCAACATACTTTGCTTTGTAAGCTCGTAAAAACCAATTTAGAAAAACCTATACTTCTAGTTATGCACAAACCCTTGTTTGGCTATATCTGCTATACTTTACTTTTACCTATCTCGCTTGCCTTGTTTTCCTATGTGAGAAAGAAACCATTCATATTTGGATGTAAGGAACTTGAAGATTAAGATATTTTACCCACACCTCGCTGCGCGCCTTTCTTTTAAAAACTAGAATGCCTTCTTTTCTTTCAAGACCGAAGTGCTTTCACTTTCTTGCCTTTCCGAAAAGGGCTGAGCTTCCTTATCCTTTTCTAGGCTCAGGCTAGGCAGAGGGTGAATTGAAAGCCAAAAGAAAGAAATCGGCACAGTTGCGATGCGCTCACTCAAGCTTAGGCACCGAAGATGCATTCCATTTCCTTTCAAGTAACGAGAGGGCTATCAGTTATAAATTAAAAAGAGAGGGAACTTGCTTAGCAGGCGTACGAGACCAAATCTTGTTTTGCTTACGGGCTGTAGCTACCGGGTCCGAAGGAGGCTGATCGTGAATCAATTCCATCTGTTAGGGCGGGCAAGTTGCGGTGAAAGAGAGTCCATCTTTCTCATAAAGTTTTGTGAAGAAAGTATGGCTGCCGAAAGCTCTGGGGGAGGCTCGCTCCTCCTACATCGAACTCTTCTTTTCTTTTCTTTATTCAACAAATGCAAGTTCGTCTTCGTCTGATAGATTTTTCAATGGGAAAACTTGTTATTCCACGAAATCATGGGTGGAGTGAAATCATCCTGTCTCGTTCAAACTAGATCAATCGAACTTTCTGGCGTGGAAATCAAAGATTGTGCCGATTGTACGAGGTCGTGGCTTGATGCATTTCCTTGATCGCTCTACTCCTCCACCATCTCCAACAGTAACCTCTTCTGATAACCTCGGTGTCGCCACCACTGAGATAAATCCAGCGTATACCACTTGGCCAGGATCAACTTATCCTCGGCTGGATTCTCTCGACTCTTGAGCCTGCCATTATTGCTCAAGTTGTCGACTGTACCACCACTGCAGATCTATGGAATGATCTTCGATCCACCTACTCGCTGCGCGCCTCTGCATCTCGTGTTCTTGATCTTCGCCTTCAACTCCAGACTCTCAAGAAAGGCTCCTCTTCGTGTCAGGAGTTTATGAAGAAAATGAAGAGTATCGCAGATCAACTTCCCTCGATCGGTGTGCCCGTCTCTGAACTGGATCTTGTCCTTCACGACCGGGCTTGGAGCTGAGTACGAATCTTTTGTCACCGCTATTACTACACGATCTGATCTAGTGACCTGGCCTGACCTCCAAGGCCTTCTTCTGACACAAGAGCGGCGCCTCCAGAGCCTTCATCTCTCCACCGAACTCTTCACACTAAGTATCGACCCCCTCATACCAGGTCTTGGTCTGGGCCTAACTATGGGCCGTCTCGCACTAATGGGCCATACTAAAAAAATTATACCTATCATATCTCTTCGGGCCTGACTAATTCCTCTAAGAATCTCCGTAAGGGCTCCTTTTCTCAGCCTTCTTCCAATTCAAAAAGAGGCCGAGCTCTATTCATGAAAGGCAGGGGGCGTACCAATACTTATGACTTCACTGATACTGATAAGTCTACTGAGAACCCTGTGTGCCAGATTTGCACTATAGTGGGTCATACAGCTGATCGGTGTCGCCACCGTTTTTACTACAATTATAAGCCCCCACCGCCTAAGCATCTTGCTGCCTATGTTGCCGACATGGAGTTTGCCTCCCCTGACAGTTGGCTCTTGGACTCGGGTGCAACCAATCATATCACAGCTGATTTTAACAACCACTCGGTCTACGAAGGGGAAGAGCTCATTCAAGTTGGTGATGGTACAGGTTTTTCTATTCATCATTTAGGCAATACCTCTTTTTCATCATCAAATAGACCGTTGCAATTGAACAATGTGCTTCATGTTCCAGCAATTCAAAATAATCTGCTTAGTATTTATTTCTCAGTTAACAAGGCGCGGAGCGAGGTAATTTTGGAATTTATATCTGACTGTTGCTTAATTAAGGATCGAGTGTCTCGCCCGGAAGATTCTCCTCAAGGGCAAGCTTGAAGGTGGCCTTTACAAGTTGCCTATGCCATTGACTTCCTCTGATGCTTCTCAGCCTTCTTTTACTGCTTTTGTTGGTGAATGGGCCAAGCCGATCCGTTGTTGGCTCTGAAAGTGCATTTGCTAGTTCGAAAGAAGCTGAATCCGGGTGCAAATGGGATTTCAAATGATTCTTCTGTTTCGTAGCATGCAGCGCAGACTCACTTGGTAAATAACCTTCCCTAAAAGAGGCAAGGTGCTCACACATGAAATTCCGTTTTGAAGGATATCCTATTTTACTTTTATGCCATACTAGGGGAAAGCCATCGAGACTATATCCATCACCAGTCATTAAGTAAGGGTCGATGAAATTTGGGTCGTTGAAGATCTCACTTCTTTCGCGCATATTACGTCAGTTCATCCCGAGCATCACAAGCTTCCTGAACGTTTTCCTTCACACAGTGATGAGGTAGTCGAATTCCTATATGTCGATAACTTGTGTAAAAGCTCTTGTAGAAGTAAGAGTCCCTCTGAGATCTTTCGTTAGCCCGAACGAACACTCTTCCTCTGAGATAGAATCAAATAAGTGACAAATGAATGGTAACACATGGTACCTATCCGTGGTCGGGAAATGCTTTGTGCCCTGTGTCCTTGCTTTGCTCTACCGAAGGATGACGCAAGGTTTTTCTAACAACAGTGTTCGGTTACCATATCTTTGAATGACAAAATGCCCGGGAAGAGGAAGAAACCTGAAGTCTGCCGAAATCCATAAATCAGGATAAAACCTGTCCTCTTTCGGGAAAAGAATTTACTTCGGCTCCTATTATCTTTGTTTACCAATCTTCAAATTGGTGAATTGGTTAATAGGAAGTGCGCGCTAGCACGCTTCATATTTCTAGTAACAAGGGCCGTTGCTTGCTTGTTTGGTCGTTAGATCAGAGGGCGCTCATCCCTTGCTCGGTCCCTGAAAATGAGATAACATAGGCTTTTGATATCTGCTCTGTCAACAAGCCCTGGTTCAATCCCTGCTTCTTCCAGGCCTTATCCCGAAAGAGGTCAACAATTCTGTTTTGTAAACCCTTTTGTTCACTGGTCTTCACTTCAAGCAATTCCTTTAGTCCAAGTCTGCTGCAATTGGTAATAGGGGATAAGCAATTGGTGGTCGTAGGCTCACTCACCTCTACCTCTTTTTCTTTGCGATGACCCCGTCCTTGTATCCGTCCTCTAGCATCTATCTTCTCCTGTATGTAGCAGCAGTGGCATTCGACTTTGAAGTACCAGGAAAGGCAGATAAGTTTAGCCTCAATAGAAATATCTTTATAGCCTGAAGTTGGCTTACTTAATTCCTTTGAGCTTCCCCTTAGTTAGTTTTCCGGTAAGCTAATATGGGCGCAGGTCTAGTTAACGTTCAAGCAGAATCCCCATCGGACTCTCGTTTGTTGGTTGGGATGGGATCTTAGGAGAGAAAGGAAAGCCCTGAAACAAAGTGAGCCTACGGGAGGGTGTAAAAATGCCTCAAAGCCTGTGAAGCAAGTTCTAAAGAAAGTTTGAAAGCTCACTGCGGAAAGGGACCAGCTAGTCAGATTGCCCCGGGTGTGTTACGCCAGAAAGTTCCTCAATCCTGTGCCTGTTCCCGAGCGAGTCAGTCCCATTTCGATGACGAACGACACGATCCTCCATAGAGCTTCCCATTTGACATTTCTCCATCGCGAGAGATTCTCTCCACCCACAGCCCAGTGGTACGTCCGGGGTCGGTTCAATCAGTGCGCTATCAGTCCAGTACCATTAGCTCTCCAAGGGTAGCAATCCATTCTTTCCGGGCAAGCCAATTCCTATTTTAGAAAAGGAAAGATCTAAGTTCTTTCGTTAGCTACCGAACCGATCAGATCTTCTTTTATTCCTTTCACAACCCCGTCAATCTCTGAATCCGAGCTCGCCTTCACTCGGTCAAGGGATTAACCTTTACCTCGTTCCGGTTGATGAACAAAATCAATCACTATAAACCCAGCTCATTGCAGTTTTAGCGGCTCTTTTGAATTGGTAATAGCAATAGAAATAGAAAGACGATCATCATTGCATGTGGTATTCGCATTAATTGTTGGAGAAGCTGGCTAGCTGTTTTATAAGAACCCGACCCCTCCCTTCTCGTTGGATTGACGGAATGCTAAATTTGCTGATTGCCTTGAGCTGGATTGGAGAGGGCACTCCTCTTCAAGAAGAGAAGCCTGGGTAATAGTACTTCAGGGGTTTTGACTTAATTGCCGAACCAAAGTCAAAGTAGCTTAAGCGGTCGGTGTGGATTTTCTTTGATCAACCAGCCCTCTGAGAAAAAAGAAAAACTCTATAAGTAACCAAAGCATAGGACTTTTTCTTTCCATCCTGGCAGTAGACCATACTGTTGACAAGAGGATGCCTAGTAATATCATAGATAGAGATATAAGCAGCCTTAGTGGCCCCTCTCTGATAAGGTTTGAAATCAAAACGAAAAAAAAATGACAAATCTGGTCCGATGGCTCTTCTCCACTAACCACAAGGATATCGGTACTCTATATTTCATCTTCGGTGCCATTGCAGGAGTGATGGGCACATGCTTCTCCGTACTGATTCGTATGGAATTAGCCCGACCCGGCGATCAAATTCTTGGTGGGAATCATCAACTTTATAATGTTTTAATAACGGCTCACGCTTTTTTAATGATCTTTTTTATGGTTATGCCGGCGATGATAGGTGGATTTGGGAATTGGTTTGTTCCGATTCTGATAGGTGCACCTGACATGGCATTTCCACGATTAAATAATATATCATTCTGGTTGTTGCCACCAAGTCTCTTGCTCCTATTAAGCTCAGCCTTAGTAGAAGTGGGCAGCGGCACTGGGTGGACGGTCTATCCGCCCTTAAGTGGTATTACCAGCCATTCTGGAGGAGCAGTTGATTTAGCAATTTTTAGTCTTCATCTATCAGGTGTTTCATCAATTTTAGGTTCTATCAATTTTATAACTACTATCTTCAACATGCGTGGACCTGGAATGACTATGCATAGATTACCACTTTTTGTGTGGTCCGTTTTAGTGACAGCATTCCTACTTTTATTATCACTTCCGGTACTGGCAGGGGCAATTACAATGTTATTAACCGATCGAAACTTTAATACAACCTTTTTTGATCCAGCAGGAGGGGGAGACCCAATATTATACCAGCATCTCTTTTGGTTCTTCGGTCATCCAGAGGTGTATATTCTCATTCTGCCTGGATTCGGTATTATTAGTCATATCGTATCGACCTTTTCAAGAAAACCGGTCTTCGGGTATCTAGGCATGGTTTATGCCATGATAAGTATAGGTGTTCTTGGATTTCTAGTTTGGGCTCATCATATGTTTACTGTGGGCTTAGACGTTGATACGCGTGCCTACTTCACCGCAGCTACCATGATCATAGCTGTGCCCACTGGAATCAAAATCTTTAGTTGGATCGCTACCATGTGGGGAGGTTCGATACAATACAAAACACCCATGTTATTTGCTGTAGGGTTCATCTTTTTGTTCACCATAGGAGGGCTCACTGGAATAGTTCTAGCAAACTCTGGGCTAGACATTGCTCTACATGATACTTATTATGTGGTTGCACATTTCCATTATGTACTTTCTATGGGAGCCGTTTTTGCTTTATTTGCTGGATTTTACTATTGGGTGGGTAAAATCTTTGGTCGGACATATCCTGAAACTTTAGGCCAAATCCATTTTTGGATCACTTTTTTCGGGGTTAATCTGACCTTCTTTCCCATGCATTTCTTAGGGCTTTCGGGTATGCCACGTCGCATTCCAGATTATCCAGATGCTTACGCCGGATGGAATGCTCTGAGCAGTTTCGGTTCTTATATATCCGTAGTTGGGATTCGTCGTTTCTTCGTAGTTGTCGCAATCACTTCAAGCAGTGGAAAGAACAAAAGATGTGCGGAAAGTCCTTGGGCTGTTGAACAGAATCCAACCACACTAGAATGGTTGGTACAAAGCCCTCCAGCCTTTCATACTTTTGGAGAACTTCCTACTATAAAAGAAACTCAAGGAGAACTTAAAACTATAAAATAAAAGAACCTAAAACAGGAAGTGGAAACCGCCACTTTCCACTTCCTACTGGATGCGCCCCTTTTTCCAGAATACTTCTGTGCTGTGCTGGAGTGAAGAAGCCACTTCACGGGGCAGTAAGGAACTCAGCACCGAAAGGAACTGGTCTAACAAAAGAGAACTACATATGGTCTGAGACTTTCTTCCTGGAAAAGAGGAAGACTAGTTATGTAGGCTGTAGCCGTTCCAGAAATGTAGCGGTTGCTCGACCAAAGCCGGTCATCAAAGAATCGATTATATGCCATGCCTTCTCTTTCCATAAGACCGATGGCCTCTAACCCTTTTGACCGCATTGATGACTCTGTTGACAAGCAGTCGATCGTTGGCCTCAGCCGTTGCCCAGACTGTGTTGGCTCTTAATACATTTTTGATAGATAAGCCTCGCGTCCGGAAACGGAAGGTGTTAACGTTTACGGCAGGTCAGCCCTTAGGTTACTATGGGCCCTGGCCACTTTTCACATTATCTCACCACAAAGTGGTGTGGTTAGCAGCAGATAGGGTGTATCCGAAGAAGGCATTTTTCCACTATGTTGGGTGATGATGTAGTCATTGCAGATGGCAAGGTTGCCTCTGAGTATCGCTCAATCTTGGATGACTTGGGTGTGACTATTTCTAGTCAGAAATCCATTGTCTCTAAGATTGGTTTGAGTTCGCCAAAAGGTTTAGGTAGGGGGAGGACTGCGAGATATTTATCCTGTTTCTCTTAAAACTCTTCTCCTTAAGGATATTTTGGCCTGATGGCTATTCAAGAAAAGTACTCCGTTTTAGTCCTATCTATTTATAGGGGCTAGCACTTGATCTCTTAGACGTCTATCTTACTCTTTATTTCTGAGTGCCTATCTCGATTCTTAAACAACCTCTCCCGTCCGGTCGAGTCAAGCAGCAGGAGCGAGCCCCCAAGAGCTTTTACTGTACCAATTCCGAATATGAGAAGGGGCTCGCGGATTTTAACAGGTTAGGCTTAATCTACCCAATTGGAAATCTCTTGCAGTAGCTTTTACTATAAATCCATTTCTTCCACAAAGCTCCTGTGACCTAACCATCTAGATAGAAGCCTCGCAGTTTGCAAAGAAATAAAGCTTCTGGCTTCAAGTTCACAAGTATGAAAAGACCTGAGAGGAAAGAGCTGCGTAGAGAGCTCCGGATTCTTTAGCAACTAGGAGAGCGACAGAGCTTCTTTTTTTAAAAGGCTAAATCCCTTTCTGAAATCCCAAACCTTCCTTAGTTCGATGGAATGCAATTAGATTAAATTACTACCTTTCTTCATTCAAGGACTAAATAGCGGTTCATATGGCTTTCTTTAGGTTGGCCGGAAGGGATCTGGCTCTATTGAACAAAAGAAAAAAAAAGGTATTATTTATTAAAAGAACTGAACAATATTGTTTGAATCCACCTAGTTCTTGCTTACTATCTGAATTAACTGATGGGACATCTTTCTTGGTCGATGTGAGTCGTAGTAAACCTTTTCAAAGAGCTAATGTCATACATAACACAAGACTTTAGTAGGCCCTACTACTAACCAAGGATTGAAATTATTACCTTAATTTTTGCTGTTTCTGGATTTCTCTATCAATTAAAGCACTGGGCGGGCGGCTTAACAAAAGTAACGAAACTGGGATTTGAATTTAAAAAGCTAACATAAAATAAGATCTGCCCAATCGAAGATGCAAGAATAAAAGAACCCGATGCTCATTCAAGAGAATGCTTTTTCACCTTACTAACTTGATTTTTCAACAATAGCCAACCAACGTGGATGTTACAACCCAACCTGATAAAGGGACCGAAATCTTATCTATAGTCATTTCGATTGGTTTTCCATCCCATCGCTTCCGGAGCTAAAAATATCTGATTTCTGGATTGAACAAGGTAGGGAAAGAAAGGCTCGCACATGAGATCTTAGAAAAAATGACGGCTAATGGATGCAAGCCGAATCAGTGCACGTACAATATACTAACTAATTCAGATATATGGTGCCAAGGCAGGTAGAAGGATGCTTCGAAATTTCTCGCTTTTCCTAACAATGCGAGTGTTATCACGATTTCTAGTCACCATGGGATGAATAGGAGGTGGAGAAGGGGGAAGTAGAAGAGACAGGAGAAGTGGGGGAAGATGATTCAGTAGTAGGAGTAGTGAAAGGAGTAAGTACTTGGAGAGGGGATGAGGTTGAAGAAATGGAGCTGGTAATAGGAGAGACAGGAGAGGATAATTTAGCAAAGGGAGAGAAAAACTTGTTCATTGAACACCACATGTCGACTGATATCCGGGCAGACACTTGTGTCCCGTGAGGAGAATAACCCAGAGAAACACAGGGTAACGATCTTGAAGCGATTTGTGTAAGGACGTAGACAAGCAAAGCATAAACAACCTATAACCTTCAAAAAGGTATAATCAGGAGGTCGAGAAGTGCTCGCATAATCAGTCCCGAATAGAATGGCCCTGGCTCCTTCCTATATTGTCCCCAATGAAGATCCTCTTTCTTTGAACTTGGTTTCGAAATCGAAAGCACTATACTATAAAGAAAGTCAATTTATTGCTTATTGGAACTAATAAGGGATTGTTTTTAAGGAAGATAGCCTTAGCAAGTCAGTGAGACCGACAATGCTCCATGGACCAATCTTCTTCTGACTCAGCTTGTTATATTCACCGGCATAATATCTCTATCGGGCGGGGTAACACCACCCACCAAAAATCCCCTTCATGGGTTGCTAGTGGTGAGGGCGAGGTGAACTTGATCTCAGGAAATCGAGCGTTGGAGGACGAATGTTACTCACCATTCACATACATAGTGCCTTTTAGGATTAGGATTCGGAAGTACCGTTGTTTCCGTAGAGGATTTCGCAGTGCCTGATACTAAGGTCATATACGCAGCAGTTGGATCCGAGGAGCAGTTTATCGAAGAAAGGGATCAGCCTGCTAAACAACAACATCTCATTTCCCATGATGAACACATTGAATCTGTTCAAGTAGATAATTCTGATTCGGATGAGGATGATCGTCTAATCGGACCCGCCCCTTCCTTTTTCTTTGTCGCTATTGCGAATCCGAGGATAGAACCTTTTTATCGAAGTAGAGATGGGGCGCAATCGAAGTTGCCGTTGAAAACCTTACCGTTGTAGGATCTACTGCCGTCTACTACTATTATACTATACGAGAATTTCCACCTTGTTGAAGATCTGGTGGTGCTACCCGAAGACTTAAATGAATAGCCATCGCTGTTAAGAACAACCGATGCCTTATGTATGTGTATTGGATCCGCTCTTCTGTTAGCATGAACACATGAATGAGATTCTATTCCTCTTCCTTATTCTTCAAAAATAGAACCCCCCACCCTCACCTTTCTTAGGACTATCAAGCCTTCTCGAATTAGGTCTATGGGTACGAAGGCCTCTCCTCGAATTTGTTCTACGGTAGAAGCTTCTACCGTAGACCCGGATACAAATCTTTCACTCACTGAAAAGTGAAAACCTGTGATTATATCTTCCTGAAGACGGATGCGACGGGAAGAAGTGGCATTTAGAAGTGTTGCTGACTTTACATTTAGGTTTCGGCATAACAAAGCTTGCACTGTCTTTTCGCACTTAGGCGCACAGCGTGCCGTTGGTAATGATTCTACTACGGTGCTGCAAATTCGCAAGCTGACCCTAAGTAACCGTTGTTGTTCATTGGATTCCTCCGGAATGACTTCGTTAGGATTGAAGAATTGCTGCAATTCTTCCTGAATAGACTCGATTCTCCCGTCGAGAGTTTCTTTGAAAGTCTTACCTAAACTCTTCCGACTGAATATGAGAAAGCCTATAAAACAACGAGCTACTATCATTTCTTCATTATAGATTGAGATCTTCTTCGGACTTGATGCACAAATAGATGGAATAGCAGCAAATAGCATATTTATATCCTTCATATCCGTTGAACTCAATCTAGTCATCATCATAGAGTAACTATTTTATTTGATTTTCTTTTTTCAGCTCTGCTCCCGAAAAGAGAAAGAGAAAGGGATACTTTTTTTTATGGTGGGCGTAGGTTTTTCCAAGGAAAGCCTTCTTTGAAATTCTATTAGATACAATTGAAAATATTGATTCCAGCATGCCTATTGATAGCATTGAACCGTAGGTGGATACGCCTGCTGGACGGAGTCAGCAAAACCCAAAGCAAGAAACAACCCTATCTTCTGAGTGAAGGGACAACCCAATCACTCCTAAGTACCAGAGCCATTCCTTTAGTTAAAGTCAATAGTAGCCTACCCTCCGTCCCTTGCCGAGTCTACAGTAGTGGAATTTGCTTTTTCTTTCACTTGCTTGCTCACCCGCTTACACCACTGGAATAGAACTTACGAGGCCCCGGCTCCAGCAATTGCAGGTTTTTCATCTGGACTGACACGGATCAGAACTTTTTCTCTACGGGCTTGGCACTCCAACTAAACTATCAATAGGAAGCGAAGTAGCTTGGAGAAGCAGGACCTCTATATGTCAGTTCAAATGGATTCAAAAACCGGCTTAAAGATAACTCTCAATATGATCGCAAGTCAATCCTCTCGAGAGAGTAGAGTGAGTCTAGTTTTCTTCCCTACCGCCTCTACCTATCAAATCAATAGAGCACTTTCTCTCTCCTCGCTCGTGATAATTCATCTGACCTTAACCCTCAGGACTGTTGAATTGAAATAGTCCCTCAAAAGGGCATACTTATGCTGTCCCTCTTGCATAGTAAGTAAGGGAGATAATGCATTTCCTCCTGATTGTCCACCTTTTCGGAGGCAATCAAGTAGTTGATCACTTATACGAGATTCAGAAATGATTGTTATCTCTAGGCACATCTTATGGGAGGCATCTTTTCCTCCGGAGAAGCAGTCGAAGCGATAGCCATGTCTTATCCTTTTCTCGAGCAAACTATTATTAGTTTAGTCTGGAATTAGACCTGCTGCCTCTGCCTCTGCCTTGACCCTTCCCCTAGAAGTAAGTGCCCTTACCAATAACTCCCTTACTCTCTCTAACCACTGTCCTCAGCCTGCAGTACTGAAGTTCCAGATTGATTTCTCTTTCGATTCCTCGCTCTAGTCTAGTACCCACCGATTCTTTAATTGATTGGAAAGATGGGCCTGATATAGATGTCGATCTCTCCTAGAATCTAGGTATGAGTTTGGGTGTTCGATTCAGATCGATCTAGATATGACTCATCTCACTAATATCATCGTACTCAAAAGGAAGGGGTGGATCTATGTTCCAGACCAGGGTGATGTCAGAAATAACTTGATAAGAGAGATGCATAAAGGCAAGAAAATCAATCTAAAGGCACCACTCCTCTTATTACCCTGAAAAGGAAACAACTCACTTCTTGCGGAATGATAGATCCGTTTGTCTTGCTCTACCTAAGCGGGGATTGAGTACGATGATGCTCCCTACCTATGTGTACCTCATACTTTTATGGCTATAAATGGCATATAGTTAATGGAACTTTAGCTCGATCTTGATTAGTAGATTGCCAACTTCTTCTTCTGATGATAGGAATCTTCCCTTTATTAGGTGGGTATAGCATAACGAAACAAGTACGTTATTATTTACTAAGTTGGTTCCTCTGGTCGATTGCTAATGCTGAAATCACCTCGGGTTGCTAGCTATGTGACATACCAGGCTCAATCCTACGACGAATACCACCTTCAGCGCATACGACGAATACCATCCTTTCCTTAGCGGAACAAACACTCCTATCTCCAGCTAAAGCAAGACCCGGCACACCGGGAAAAGAGGACTAAGGAGAAAGGGATGCCATACTAATAGACTGGGGCAAGCAAAGCAAGGGATAACGGTCAAGTGCACATTTCATTCATGTCAAGGCTATCTGAAAAGCAAGGGAAATCATGATTCATTGGCAAATCAGACAGATTTAAGAGCTATACTTGGCTAAAGCATAAGACAATACTGCGGTGAAAGCCTTAAGCCAGGAAAATCTATAAATGTTAATGAATTATTGACCCTAGTCTAAAGCAGTATCTTTCCCAAGCACCAACTCGCTTTCGATTTTTTATGTGGGCTCCCTTTTCCTTGTGTTAAAAGTGCCAACTTCTTAGTTTTCGTACTTGAATTCGGAATTGGCAAAACTTGATCCTATTTGACCTACTGTATAGATAGCCCTATTTAATAAGTTGCTCCTATTTTGGTATTTCGTGCATCCGTTTCCACCATCCATTTCTGCCTCCTGGCAGAAATGCAGGGAATGTGTATCGTTCTAGTCTCTTCGAATCAATCAATATGACTATCGGAAGAAGAATAACTACCTTCTCGCGGAACTACCTTCTCGAAATCAAGACTCTTCTCTTGCGGGAAGCGTAAGTAGTGGAATGAGGCTGGAACCCATCAATATCGCTAAACCTGGAGAGTTGCTTGTGTTGGGTTCAAAGTTTCGCTCTACCAAGGCAAGATATAATATAATACGCATCCAGCTTTAGCTGAATATAGTGAGTGTTAAGCAAAGTACAGTACGCCTTTAGTTCAGATTTATCCCAGTTTAGTTCCTTTTTAGTTTAGTTAAGCCATTTAGTTACGTGAAGTCGGCCCTCGAGTCTTAGTAGAGTAGCCTAAAGCAGTGGAAACTTGCCATGCATTCTACTCAATAGGGAAGTGAAGTTATAGAAGTCTTTCTTCCTCTTCTGGTGAAGCTAGCTACTGTCGTTTCTATTGGTTTCTCAAGAGGCTCAAGGTCTTGCTCTACCTAATCCGATCTAGTTCCGGTCTGTAATGATGGATAGGAAGGGTTGAGAGAACTACGTATCTCGCCTAGCATTTGTGTGTGCGCACCTGCTTTTGGGCGGTTAGCGAAACGAAAGTAAAGACAGCTATGTGTGATGAAGTAAGCCCTACGATGCTCGGTTAAGTAAAGACTGCTGTTATCTCATACAAAACAAGGACTCGGGAGAAGAACTAGTTATCCCCAGAGGGGGAACTATGATTCTCTCAGATGTGTCTATCGATATAGATCAAGTTGAGTGTTCAGCGAAGTATGCTAGCCATTGGCCTTACGTTCAGGATACTCCTTCCTGTCCTTGCGATGTTTGGTTAAGTGTTATCAATCAGCTTTCCTCTTCTTCCAGCATTCTTCTAAGGTTTGCCTCTAACGATGGTTGAATAGCTCCTGTTGTTTGTCTCCACCTTCCTTCTCCCTGTAAGTTGTCCTCATACTCCCAGTTCTTTCTCTTCTTTCTTTTCTTCCTCTACGACTTTACTATATTATTCTTTCATAAGCTAGTGATTATCTGAGGCTTACAGTATGGTATACCGAGGGCTAACTCCACTACTTCAGATTGTTGAATCGAATATACCTTCTATATACCTAGCTTAGAGTATTTGAACCTGTTACGTCGATTGCTGAACCTGACTTGACTTTGACGCGTTGGCTTTGGCTCTGGCTTTTCCTATATCTGAATGTTTCGGAAGAGTCCGTGGCTATCCTGCGCGAAAGAGGAAGAACTCAACTCTTTGCAAAAAAAGGAGCATCGCTCTAATCACTTATGGTTGTTCCTTTCCAGGATGGATGGCTACTGCATATTATCATATAGAAATCAAATGAAAACCCTACTGAATTAGGCAAGCGATTATTCGCATCGTTGCTTAGGTGCTCTAACAAGCCGCAATTGGTTAGAGATTGGATCAAGTTCCAGGCTTTTTCAAAACTTCCAGCTTACTTAATTGACTCGCATGGGCTTTCTCGCTATAAACGAACTAAACGAAGCGCCTAAAGAGAGAGATCCGCGGGACACCAGTCAATAAAGTAAAAAGAGAGTATTCTCTTATGTAGTCTTATTCCTTCCCACCCCCTTGTGGGTGCTGCTCAAGCAGCTCAGGAGGCGCCAACCCCACAACCACAGGTAGAAGGAGTTCCAGGTGCGGCGTCCAGATCAGGGGCTAGTGGCCCGTCCTGTTCGGATGTAAAGGAAAGATGCAAAACTTTTCTCAAACAGTGGGGAAAGGGCCCCATACGTCAAAGCCAGATAAAGAATCTCCAACTCCAACAAGATTCGAAATTGGATCGTTCAAGTCCAAAGGATAGAGAAGAAATCCTCATGGTCACCAGAAGATTTTTCATCGAGACAAAACGCTGCTAACGCTGTAGTATTGGAATATTGGGACTACTACTGCGAGCGGGAAAAAAATAAAAACCTTCTGTCGACTAGAGTTTGATGTCGATTTATCCACACTTCCATGACTTCTAGAGGAAAGCTAACTGCTTGCTGGCTGGGAGCTGTATGAGCGGTAACGTCCACGTACGGCTCCGTGAGAAGGTGGACGGAAATTTGTTGTACCTCACTCCCGTCTTCAATGGGGTCTGCTCTTTTTTTTTTGGGAGAGTATGCCAATATGATCTTAATGAGGTGCGGGGCTTTGCATCTGACATTCGTTGGGCTTTCCTCTGCGGGAGCCTTGTGCAATAAACCCCTCCGGCCGAAGACTAGTGATAGGTGGTCCCGCGGAGCTTTCGGAGAAGGGTAGCCTAGTGTGTAAGCACAGCAATGAACCGCGGCGAACCCTCAGACGACCCTTCTAAGATAAGGGGGGAGATCCTCAGTAGTGGTGACCCTTTGACTCTTCCACTGACTTATATATGTACCGAATGCTCATACGGGAAAGTGAACTCCTGGGTCTGGAACCAGGGGGGTTGCTCCGAGAAAAAATCCTTTCTTTCTCGTCCACTCCAGGGGGTGCGGACACACCTGCGCGGATTACAGGTGACGGTTACAAGAATGGCGGGGAAGTGAAGAGTACCCGACGACATTCAGGGATGAATGTAGACCCATCGGGCAGGGATAATCATTCCGGTCCTGGGAGAGGTGGCGACACCAGTCTGAGCTGAGGGAAGCCAGCCAATTGAGTCACTGAAACGACCGCAGGAGGCGCACCCTAAGCCCAGCTTCTCGGAGCTGCTATTGCGAAATACGGCTTCCTTAATATAAAAATTTCCACAAGGGGGCTGGGCTGCTCGCCTTCATAGAAAGGCGACCGGGCCTAGATTAGATGTTCGCCTTTTTATAGAATAGAAAGAGAAGGTAAAGGGGGGCTTTATTGGTAATGGCTGAGGTCCATGAAAGAATCGCTGGAGCACATCAAGCGGGCAGAAGAATGAGATGGCTGATACACAGATATGGGTTTTATTGGCCAAACATGGAAAAAGATTGCAATAAATACGCCCGAGGATGTGAGGCTTGCCAAAGATACAGACCGATTAAAAACCTGTAAGCGGAAGAATTACATGAAATCATTAAACCTTGGCCATTCCGAGGTTGGGCAATTGAAACAATTGGAAAAATATATCCTCCTTCCCTTTTAACAATCTTCTTCTGTGTTGAAGCGTAATAGGAAGAAGCCAAAACATTCTTTCAAGAATCTCAAAATCCCCCTTCCTTGACCTACCGGATACAAGTCAAGTCACACCTGGAACCCAGACGAAATCTGGCATCTAATAGCCGGGGCTACCCCCTCCAATGGTAGATTCGAAGAAATTCGCATTATCATATCGTGCTCTCATCCCACGAACATCCCCAAGAAAATAGAACTCAAAGAGGAGCCATATGCTTCATATATTGATGGTTTCTTGGAGGGATGGATCCTAATGCAAGCAAGCCGGAACTCTTCCACATAATTTTCAAGGCGACGCTTGGGGCCTTCCATGTTATAGTCAGCCAACTCTATTTTATCAGCTGAGAAAGAGTAAGAACACCTGCGTTCCAGTATACCATCCTTCCATGCAGTAGTAATCCCCCCCTCTAAAAAAGTAAGTTGAGATTCAAAGCATTCCCGTAAGCTAGTAAGTCAATCAAAGCTATAACTCTATTTGTTAGTTTCAGGAAACTGGTACATATTTATAATAATAATAATATATATTATATCTTTATATTATTATTATTTATTCATTTTGAAAGAAAAAATCCCCAGAAATAAAGGATTTTTACTACGTTACCCTCAAAAAGTACTCCGGCAGCGTGAGTGAGTACAGGCTCATATTCCTATTTATTTTCTGACAAGGGAGGGATGCGTAGGATTTCTTACAAGAGAGATCGAAGATAGGGAGGTACTCAATATAATGTGTACTCTTTCAACTGAAGATGACGATTGAACTTTGGTACCGCAGCAAATGATCAAATGGACCGTGGGTACTATACTAAGAGTAGTAACAACTATTCCTTCGCAACTTCGCCCTTCGCACTTACCTTTCGTCCGGTACGTTGTTCAAATTCTGGGATTATGTTGGTGATCTTGAAGGGTTGTGGGAGTATGCATGGGGGCAGTCTGTTGGTGACAACCTGTTGAACTCTGTTTATGCTATTGGTAAGTGTGTGCAAGACTTTATGGCGGATGAGAAGATTCACAAGCCTACGCTGCTTGGGCCGCATTTTGCTTTGCTGGTAAGAAAATGCAGTAAGTTTGTTTTTTTCCGTCCTGTATTGTTGGTGGGTGATTACAGTATGGCTTTAACTACTAATGTTTGCAATCAAAAGGTTTGGCTGTATGAGCATACTCAAGTGGTAAGTCTACGACTTGGTTGGTATCTGTTTCCTCGATTTAGAAACAGGAAGCTTGAGAACCAGGAGTGAGTTCGTCCCAAGGGTGGGTTCGTGAGATGGATAATGATAGGTTTATCATGCAGCCTTTGTATACGCTGCTGACAGACAGACGAAGAAGCTTTTTTGATGTATAGCAACGTGCGTGAGCCGTGCTAAGCAATCATATTAATATCCTTCGCTACTTATTTTGGATGCTGGTGGCTTATTAACTGCTCTAAACCTTGCAATGATCATGGAGGGCGCGTTTGCAGCGTATTATCCTTGGCCTCATCGTGGAACGAGAATACTTTCACGTGGTGATGAAGACCAAGCTGCTCCAAAATGTAAGTTTGACACTTGTCAGTTTACAGGTTCTAGTTGGTTGGTATGAAAAGTTTTTATTACTTTTCAAACTATAGTGTTTTAAAGGCCTCTTCCCCCCATCTAAAACTTTGATTCTTCAATACAATAGCTCAGTAAGAGGTTTACTGATTGCACCGTACCTTTTTTATAAACCTTCTATAGTAACCTAACCCGTTAGCCCGATAGAATTAGAAGGCTATAGAAAAGTGAAGCTTTAAATTATGACCTAGGAATCGGTTAGCCATACGTTTGATTAATTCTAAAGGTTAGTGAAATGCCGATCGATCCCTCGGTCTACCCACATCGCAAAGAACAAGTTATGCTGGTTTTGCATCTTATTAGTCTTTATCGATTTCAATGTAAGAAATGTTAGATTTGTTGATGGATGTACACAGATATATAATATACTGGGACTTTCGATACAGAGTGAAATGAACTACCAGCTTTCCAAGGAATCCCGTCGTTCTTCCTTACTAAAAGACTATTGCATGCACCTGCATACGCAGCTAATTCTTGTAAGTAGTTACAACGTTTCCTTCTTTTATATATAGGCATTTCAAGAGGCCCTTCTCATTTTCTTTGAAGGAGTTGCTCTTATTTATCTTCAGGCTGCTTTATCTAAGAAGGATTCTTCTGCTCTTTAAAGGAGGTTTTTTGATTTAGGTTGTTAAGAATAGCAATGTTAGGGGAAAGTAATTCATTGATGTAGCCGACTTTCTTGATGATAGGAATCTACATTCGTTCTCAACGTTAAATCCCGTCTTATCTGCTTAGCCGCCTAGCGGAGTTGCCTGTGTGAGGCATCAAAATAGCCTTCCCAGCGAGTGGATGAATGGAGCGAGAAGAACTTAGAATTGATTTGTTTTCTACCCAAGTGAATTGAAGCATTCCGGAACGTCGATCTATAAATCTTCCATGCGTGGATGGATAAGCCTGAAGGTGCTACTAAGTGGTCTAACTCTAATCCCTGGTAACGCTTTCCTATAAGGCCTTTCTTCGGACTCTTTTACTTGGGTGGGACTTTTATAAATAAATAGTGGAGACACTGCTGCTACAACTCTATTTCCTCGCTGATGGATTCTTTCCAATCTTCAGAGGGCAGACGACGAGGGCGTATGCGTGTGAACGCTTGGTTCAAGCTCTTCACATAGACATGATCTCGGTCGTTTTTAGACCGAAGCGATTCTTTGAACCGAGTTCTTTCTCTTTCTTGCGAATGCTGATGGTTGGATTCAATGTTCTGGATCAGGTCCCTTGACCTTAGCGGCCTCGTTCTTTAAAAAAAAGAACTACATTCAGTCAGTGACACAGCTATTGACTCAGCTGTGAAGGAATGAATGGCGAATCGAGGGAGGAATATGGTAAAAGCTATGCTCAAAAGTAGGTGGTCGACAACATTGGTATCCCTTGCCAACTCTTGACCAGAGATACAAAGCACCTGCAGCTGAGGCATATCTCAGTAGCTTGCAGGAAGAGAAAGATGTACTTAAACACTATAGATCTTCGCGTGATCCGCTTCCCCCAGACCAGCCAATAGAAGAAATAGAAAAGAAAGGCTTCATATACTACATTAGATAGCAAGTGGAAGGATTTGCCAATGCGAAATTGAGTAGTAGGCACTTTCTTAATATCATGCGAACGGAAGGCTGGTATCGATGCCCAGGCTATATATACGCTATTAAATAAATTCTTGGTGTAACGTCAGTCAGCAAAGAAAATAAATAATAATTTCATAAAGAATGAAAGGCAGGAAACAAGGAGAAGGAAGCTAGCAAACAATATGAAGGAAGACTTTAAAGCCTTATTCGTACTCCACGGGACCACGTATAATAGTTTCTTCTGAATGGAACCGTACCGATCTACTAAACGAAGGTCGAGAGGGAAGGGCTTATCTTCAAATTCGGTATCAACTGAGCTCCAAAATTTCATTCATAACAAAGGAAATGGCACCGAAACAACTTATCTGCAACCCTGACACCAGCAAGCACGGGCAAATTGATCCTCAAAACCAAAGTTAGCCAAGTCGAGGCTTTTGAAAAGCCTTACCTACAACGCGAGTCTCCTATTATCAACCATTCTAGTTTCAAAAAATGTTCCCATCAGTGCTGCTACTCGACTTTCTCATCTCCTATTTCTAGTTATCTTACAATTAGAGTAGAGTCAGGTAAAACGAATTGTGAGGATCACTTGCTTACCACTTCAAAAGTAACGAACCACCCACAATTAGAGTTATACTAAAATAAATTTCCCGGTTATTCTAGAAGTTAACTCTTTTAGTTGCGCGGGTAGCTCTCAGGCCTATTACTCCAGGCACACTTTTCTCAAACACTACGTTGCTATAGCTATGCTTCCTCAGACTCTGTTTGACTCCCCTCTCAAGCAGGTAAAGAAGCTCTTTCCATTCTTGCCTAGTGACTAAGATTTTCACACTTGTTGTGTCTAGGCTGCAAAGATTTTCTCATAAAACACTAACTGAAGTGTTAGAGGGATTCACTTTCGATAAGAATCCAAAAGCAAGTTCCCTATACTACCTTCTTTCCCTCCTCTGTTTCTGTCTTTAAGAGGCAGTGCATCCGGCAGGAATCGAACCTACTTTTTTACCCATTTAGCCTTTCTAGGTTGGTGGGCGCTTTCACCATTCAGCCATGGATGCTTTAGCGAGTGAACTAGGTTTTTATTTGAGAGCGAACTAGGTTTTTAGTGGTATTACTTCTCGAGCTTCTATTTCTTCCGTTAAGGGAGATTCGGGAAAAGATGGAATAGGAAGACGTGTTTCCAGAACGAACAAGATACGGGTAGAGAAGGGGAAGTTAGCAAAGTTAGACAAGATTGGAATGGGCATAGGAACATGTATTGATGTACCAGATCGGCTAATGCTCCCAGGTTGATGCGATGTATTCCACCAGTTGACTGGAGACTTTATTATTGGTATATCGATCGGTCCAGCACGGATTGAAATAGGAGCCGGTTCGACAGGAAGCTTTTGAAAACGCAGTGCACCCAGGTAAATAAGGAACAAGATGAATACAGAAGTTAAACGAGCATCCCACACCCGAAAGGTACCCCACATAGGCCTTCCCCGAAACCCCCCAGTCACTAACGTAAACAAAGTAGAAAAAGCACCAATTTCTGTACCGGTTCCGGAAGAGCGAAGAAAAAGGGGATGTTTTGTTAATGGGAACAAGGAACTGTTTATAGCTGTCGCGATATAAATAACTATACTCATCCGAGCCGCAGGAACATGTACATACGAAATACGAGAATTTCCACCTTGTTGAAGATCTGGTGGTGCTACCCGAAGACTTAAATGAATAGCTATCGCTGTTAAGAACAACCGAGATCCAATGAGAATTTGCGCGTAGCTTTTTGTCTTTGACATAAAAAAATAAGGTTGTAATAACGAAACTGACATTTTCTTTTTCCTTGCCTTGCAAGTGGAACAAGAAAGACTATATAGTGATTTTTATTCTATAAACAATCAAAGGATTTCGCATGCTTTCCATGGAATGACGGAATTCCCCTTGCTTAGTTTTCGCTCCGCTCGTGCGTGGCACTCCTTGCTTGCGGAGCGGCATATCGGAAAAAGAAGGATTGACTTTCTATACGGGCCCGTCCCCTCTTACCCCTAACTAACGATTATGCTGCTCTCGCCTTTTTGTAATCTTCTCTTTCCAAAATTCACTACTAATTTTGACTACCTCCTTAGTCACCCTATCCACTCTCGTCCTGTTTTCGGGTTCCCTTTCAGGGGATGAGGATATTTCGATGATTTCTCCCTCCGTAGGTGGAGCGTGGGTGAGTAGAGTCTGTGCTTTGCTTTGGGGGGCACCGGCAAGAAGCTTCTCGGCCACCCTACTCTGACTTGATTAGCTACTTACTAGTAACTAGGATCGTTCAAACAGTCAGTCAGCAATGCGTACTTCTTTCCTAGTTGAGTGGATCTGCGTAGCAGAGCCCAATCTTCTACCACAAGCTCTGACCTGACTTGTTGTACTTGATTCACCCACGTAAATAGACAAGGGCTTTCATCCCATAAAAGAGAAGTGAGTCCGCATGTCGGCAAATGATTTGGAATTGGAACTGGCCACAGAGGAAACCGAAGCCCTAACTCCCCATTCTTTCTATCTTACATCGCCATCGAGCCCTGGCTGTAGAGTCACAGGTTTCTAATCGCAATGGATTTATGTTTTCTTTGGCTTTTCCATTCGCTTCGTTCAACCCTGATCTGGATAGATAGCTCGGCTTCTATTAGCTGAGAATGGTTTTGTCAAGGAAAGGTTTCGCTATACAACAACAATGAACTCACTTCTGATCAAATTGGATGAATCGGTAATCTTTCTCTGTCTTGTGAGAGAGAGTCACTTGCTGTATTGAGAGCGGGTGGGTGACATGCATTAAGCGAAATCAGTTGTTATGTTTTTGATCTTCTTTGCGCGAGCCTTGACTGAGGAGACGTGTTTGGCTTGGATGATACCGCTATGCTCCTATTCACTTTCAGAGACCGCTCTGACCGCAGGCAACCCTTTCACTAAGAACATTTTCGCCATTAACGAAACTATTCCACAATGCTTCTTTGATTTATGTGTAGGAGCGGTAGTAGTGAAGAAAATGGAGGGAGAAGAAAGAAAGCGATGTGACACGAGAATAGATCACATCCGACAGCCAGCCATGCCATTAGATAGATCCGCTCTGAGTCTTCTGCAGGATGAGATCCGCTTGGTCTTGTGATAGGGGCTTGAGGAGGAAGAAGAGGGGATTTCTGAAAAAAAGAATGAATCTCCTTATTTATAGGGAACAGGACGTGTGACTTCCTCAAACGAAACGAATGTGGCTTTCGTGATAAGGCAAATCCTTCGTTCGGTACAATCAACATATTGAATCTACGCTCGCTCGGCTCGGTGCTGAATGAACTCCTTCATTGATTCCGGGCTGCTCGTAGGGGGACTGTGAAAGCAAGCGTAGGAGATCAAAATGTGAGTCCGATGGGTAAAAAAGGGAAGCAGGAAAGGGTTCTGATGTGAATTCTTCTTGTTTGTATATCTATCTCAGCCCTTGCTTGAAAACCTCAAAATTGACTTGCATCTTCCCTTATCACACTACACTTTCTCTTCCTTATTCCATTTCACTGAGCTAAGCAACACTTTTTCACGTATTCACCCGAGATATTAGAGAAATTGGTCATATTGATCTGTCGTCTTGTTCTCGATAGGAACTTGCTGCTGTCTTGGTTGGTTTGAGAGCAGGCACTGTCTATATATCCAAAACCGGAGGAGGGATCACAGACGATCGGAGATTTTGGATTGAGATGGATGGTTGTGCTTGAAGTTACGAGTCGGGTAATGCTAAGTTGAATCGGCTGATCCGTTTCATCCTCTTTCGGCAAAGGAAGTTGGACTTTAGTTAGCTAAAAAAACCAGCAGCCTGTCTGTGCCCTTTGAGTCTATAGCCGCCAAATCTAAAGATTCCTTAAGTTTTCGTACGGCTTCTTTTTTCAATGATCGGTGACAATGAATGCTACGAATGTTCGCTTCCACTAATGTCGTCTAAGAATTGTGAGGTGCCCATAGCTTCCCGGAAGAAGAAGAGTCATTGTCGTTTCCTGACCGATATGGATGCACATATTTACCCTCGCCTCGGGAAATACCACCAGTAGAGTCTGCGGAAGGTGTCGTTCAGGAGAGATGCTGGGCTCTAGATATGCGAGTGAGATACCCGCCCTCGGTCATGACCTGGGTTGAAGAAGGAATCTATGTTCTTGGAAGCAAAGAAAGAACTCCGGTATTCCGGCCTTAGATTTTTGCTCTGTAGGGGCTACCCTATGGGCTGTTATCTCAAGGTCCTGGTTAGGCTCTTCTTGTTGTCTCTTAGAGGCTAAAAAGAATTGTCTCTTGTGGGAGTGCCCAATAAGGATGAAGAGACCTGGTTACTTGAAGCTTTATAAATGAATAGTGAAAAGGTTACCTAGCCTATGATCCTCCATATCCTCCAGAGATTGACTACGAGCCATACCCAGCGGGATACATATTGCCCAAATTTCACCTAAAAGATGGACCAAAAGAGCATTTGGCGAGGTTCATCGCTCAGCGTGGAGATACTTCTGGAAACTCAAACTTGTTATTTAGGTTTAACCCTCGTCGCTTACCCACATAGCTTTCTCTTGGTATACCTACCTCTGTGCCTCCTAATTCCGTGAAGTCCTGGGAGCATATGTGCGATTTATTCAGGCGGATTCCGACCTTCTAAAGAAAGAAGTCAGTCACTACTGACGACTTGAGGAAATGCATCCAGGAACCGACAGAGAAAGCCCAGGAGTTCATTGCTCGATTCAGACTCTTGGCGATGCAATGAGCCTATTCCCATTAAAAAAAAACAAGTCTCTATTTGGGATTGCATTATGAATTTCGAATTCCTCTTGCTCCTGTCGGGATAAATTTGCGCAGTTAATAGAACGAGCTTCAGAATTTATGGATATTATTAAGGAGAAAGAGGTGAAAGCTATCTCATTCCCAAGAATGGCTCAAACTAAGTCGTGACAGACGTTTCAAAAAAGTTTGTACCACAGTAGATGAAGAATAAGGGCAAAGAACATAAAGAGCAAAAGAAGTACAATTTCTATCTCGTTCACACTGAAAAGTTGTTTGAAGTTCTTATTTTGGAGCTCTCGAGTTGCCTGACTCCGATTAAAAACCTTTTCCAGGTGCTGAAAACAATTCCTGCTACTGTCAGTGTCACAGGAGGATGGGTCACGGCACAGGCTATTGTGGAACACTGCTTGATATTATTCAAGATTAGATTGCTAATTAAGAATTAGACTAGTCCCCAGAAGGGTAAAAAAAAAAAGATCCATTGCCGAATCTGAAAGAGTACAGTCCAGAGACGGGCAAAGCTGTCCAATTGAATGAAGCATAGTGCATCTTTCATTAAGTGAGATTCCAATTCCATCTGTTACGGCTAGGAAGCGGATGAGGTATTCGACCACCTCTTTATCTTACGGCTAGTTCCTTTAGATTCGGGAAAGTTTTCCATTAGATTAGGGGAAGGGAGAGAAATTGTTTGTTTATCTTCCCTTTTTTTTAACCATTCTTCTTCTCGATAGCCAGATAGCATAAGAATATTGTTACTAAGAAAGCAGCAAATCCCTTCTTTCTACGAAGAAGCTAAATAGACTTAAAAAAAAATTACCTTGCAACAGAAGTTTTTTTTAGTAGTCCACTTTGACTGATAGATCCCAGATCTTCAATTACCAGCCCCAAAACACCCTATTTTGGTAAAATAAGATATGCGTAGCGCTTCATATGAACATGCCTCTATCAATTGAGAGGCTCTAACTGAGCTCTTGAATGCTCTTAGGCTACCGTAACGAGAAGAATGAATTCCGACGCGAGCATTCCATCTTACAGTAATCCCTTCCTTTTTCCCTATTGATTGATTATCCGATTTGAACCAACAATTCATCCTTATGGAAAAGAAGGGATGCTACTTTCCGTGTCGTGTCGTGCCACCACTTGTCCTTGTACGCGGTAAAATATATAGTATGCTTTCTATGAAAGCTCGTAAGATCCGCTGACAAAACAGAAAACCAATTCACTCGCTCAGTCTCTTTGACTAAATGGTTAAAGCACTTAACCGGCTTACCTTTTTCAGCTGCATCGTACCGTGGGTCAAACTCTGTATGTAGATAGAGCCCCTATGCTCCTAATGTAGAGCTGGAACTACAACAGTTACCGTGGAATCCGCGATCACACATGAGTTACAGTTGTTTTTCCGGTGAAGCTAGTACTTTACTTGAGTATACCATACTTTTTGTGTTGGAAACACCATTGCGGGTCTAATAAGAATATTGACTGGCAGGTGAGCTAAAAGCCAACACCTGAGTCAGTCAGTCTTCCACTTCAGTTGCTGGTTGGGTAGGTCAAACCGCGAGTACGAGATAACTCAGAGGCACTGTAATACCTATCGATGTTGGTTGTCAGTCTTCGGCATTGATTTTCCTTGAGCGGAGGAAATGGTGCTTTGTCGATCCGATTTCTCACTTCTTCTCTTACGAGATTTCTAGTTTCATGAAAAGAGCGCTCTTTCTATCAACGCAGGGCTCAGACCTTTTTACAGCAGTTGAATGGGTTTAGCTTAGAATTGAATCATGCCCCCGCAAGATTGGCTGGCCATTGAGGACTTGTTCCGATGAGTTTTAAAGTGCCGGCGAGGCACGGGCTTAGTAAGTGAATCGGCAAGTTGGTCAGAAGTATGAACATGAGAAATACGCAATTTACCAGTAGCAACTTGATCTCGAACGAAATGGAAGTCAATGGCAATGCGCTTCATACGAGAATGGAACACGGGGTTGGCGCAAACATAAGTGGCACTTACATTGTCACAATAGATGACTGGAGTGGGTGAGATTGGAACTTTCAGCTCTTGAAGAAGATTCATGATCCAATTGACTTCAGCCTCAGTGGAGCAATGTTTCCTCAATGAAATCCCATTTTTGAGATGTGCAATAATGTATCAAGAACGCTTCAATCGGCTTCAGCTGGTTCTAACCATCGATAGGTGGATAACTTCCACCAGAGTGTTGCTGCAACTCACACCGAGGGACAGGGGGTGTCGGTTCAGACTTCCTATTGCCAAAGGTACAATAAAAAATGTGCAAAACTAGTCCCCAGATCATGTGGTTGATGGTGCATGTGGTAGCCCTGGGCAAGCTTGTTGTATAAAAAAGAATCTTGAGAAAGATAACAACTGTTGTAAAGTAAATACGTTAGTTGGGTTGGTTTAGCTGGTTTATTGGGCTGAGTGGTAAAAGGCTATTCAATTTGGTCGGGTAAAGGATGGTTGACTCCCAACTGTCAAAGCGGTATGTCTTCACAAGAACGAAGGCCCCGAACTTGGGATTCCGTGTGAGAGTAGCGACTTAAAAGATCGAGTTGTTGAAGCGAAATCTACGAACTAGTTTCTGAGCAGTCGTGAGTCAAGTGGAATAGGCCTAAAATGCGAATTAGGATGAAAGACATCTTGCTTCAAGACTTCCATAATATAAGTAATCTCATATGTTTGAACTGAGAGAGCTTCATTTTCCAATAGTGCCAGGACCTGTGTTCCATATCCATTATCTTTTCCTTGTCCTTCTTGTCGAATAGAAAGCAAATATATGTTCTGCGATAAAGCGTATGTCCTATATTTCTGCCTTTCATTCATCTTACCATACTTCTTATTTCCTCTGACTGTAACCTGAACCAGCCAGAGTTCAAATTCCGATCGGAAAAGTGAAACGTATCTTCCTTAGTGAAGTAGAGCGTTTAAAAAATTCCGTGCATCGCCGGCTCTCACCAGTCCCGATGCAGGTAGAGTAGGACATGTGCGTTACCAAGCATGGCTTAAAAGGCTTTTCTTGGTGCGTTCACTACTCGAAACGGGTCCTTCCTCTATCGAATATCCCTAACTAGCTTTCCAAGCCAGACGCGTTATTTCCAAGTTTCCTTGGGTAAGTGAAGAGATGAAGTCCTCTTCTTCACAGTGAAAGTAGCTCAAGCGGAAAGCAAGCAACTACACAGGATCACCAAAACGTTGTTTTTGTGCCTATGTTCACACTTCGTTCCTGCTCAACTGTGCTTTTTAGTTAAAACAAGCAAATTCGTTTGGTGTAGTTGAAATAACGGAATTGGAACTTGTTTGGTCAAGTAACGGAAACTCAATCAAACTCATAATTGTCTCAATGGAATCTTTTCCTTCTTTTTTTTTTTTTTCTGAATATTCAGTTAAGACCATTCCAAGGCTCCTTTTCGCCATGCATAAACTAAACCAACAACTAGGATAAGCACAAAAATGAAAGCTTCGATAAAAACGGATACACCCAATACGTCGAAACTCATTGCCCAAGGGTAGAGAAAGACCGTTTCCACATCAAAAACAACAAAAACTAGTGCTAACATGTAATAGCGTATTCGGAATTGTAACCAAGCCCCCCCATGGGTTCTATACCCGATTCATAACTAGAAAGCTTTTCTGGTCCTTCACTAACCGGGGCTAAAAGTCCTGAAATCCAAAATGGGAATTCGCAAAATTACGAAAATCGTTGCAGTCATTATAGGAAAGTCTAGGGACTTAGAGCATATCCTATTTGAAGGAGGATGGAATTCAAATCAGGTAAGGGATCCTTCCTTCTATTGATTTGATCCAAATTATTTTTTCTTTTCCTGTCTCTATGATTTTCGATGAATGAGCCTATGGTAATGCTTTTATCTCTATTCTATGTCGGAATAGACCGTCGAGTCTACTAATAAGGAAAATCAAACTATACTAAAGGAAACATAAGATATCCATCCTAAAATGGAAAAAAAATACGTATATATTAGGGCTATACGGATTCGAACCATAGACCTTCTCGGTAAAACAGATCAAACGGATTATTATCGAAATGATTCGAACTGTTTCAAAGACCCAACATGCATTTTTCTGCATTGGGCTCTTTCATCAACTGATGTAAAGATCAGTTAATTCGCCATAGTTTTTCTTTAGGGAAAGATAATAAGATGGCTCCCTGTGCTCTGATTGATTATTTGTCTTATGATCTATCTAGGAACAATACCAAAGTGTTTCAAAGGAGGATTACCTTGACTTAGGTCTGCCTCCGGCCTAAATTAAATCAACCTAGGTGAAATGGAGTCTCTATCGTTCCGCTGCAAGAGTTTACTATGAGACTTCATACACCTTAAAGTTCATAGAACGAAAAGAAGTTTTTTGGAGGCCCTTATCCTCATTACGCCTAGCATTGAGTGGGCTGGATATTTACCTTATCAACTAGCAAATCAATAGGGGTTCTATTTGAGTAAGCACCTGAATTGGCACCTGAATCGGACTGAACCGGCTGTTTGTCATTGTCAGGCTACTGTTCTTCTATTCTTTCGAATCCATGAAGTAAGACATTGATTTTGCAACAAGGTCAATTATGTTCATTGCATAATAAGTTCCCTTGAAAAGCATTGGCGCACGTGTAAACGAGTTGCTCTACCGAACTGAGCTATAGCCCTTGTCAGAGATATCTTAACATATAGATAATTTCTTGTCAAGATGAATATTCTCTAATGCCAGAGGATATCCCTTTGATCCGTTTACTATATAACATAAACATACCAATAACGGAGCGGTATTGCTTATAAAAAGGATTCGATCTATAATAGATTCTTTTACCGGCTTTGGTCGAGCAACCGATAAAGATACATTTCTTTCACGGTAACAGCCTACATAACTAGTCTTCCTCTTTTCCAGGAAGAAAGTCTCAGACCATATGTAGTTCTCTTTTGTTAGACCAGTTCTCGTTTTTATGCAATTATGCAAAATGACTTTACTCATTTTGATGGAGATTTGTAGCATCATTCAAGTAAATACAAATTGAGATCGTAGAAACATGAGCTTGTGATATAGCTACACCTAATTCCAGACCGGTTAATGCTAGAACTATAAATAAGGGACCAAGATCTCCTATGAAATAGAAAATATTATTCAGAAATAGCATAGTCCAAGCAAACCCACTTAAAATCTTTACTGAACTATGACCGGCCATCATATTAGCAAATAAACGTATTCCTGAGCTTAATGCACGAAAACAATGAGAGATTAGCTCAAGGAGTACTAAAAAAGGTGCTAATGGCAGTGGGACTCCCGCTGGTAATAAGAAGCTAAAAAAATGAAGCCCATGTCTTTGAAATCCAACGATCGTAATGCCTATAAAAATGGAAAATGAAAGAGCCAAAGTAATGAGAAAATGACTTGTCACTGTGAAGCTAAAGGGTATCATACCCTGGGGATTACGAAATAACGAAAAAGTAAAAGTGACCGAGATGCAAGGGAAAAACTTTTGTTTCACATTTCCGGAAAGACCACCTATTTGTTCGTTTACCAGGTTCGGCACGAAATCATAAATAAGCTCCACCAAGGATTGCCATGCATTTGGCACTGACTTGCCCCCTCCTTTTTTCGTAACAACAAAAACCAGAAGTAGGACCAAACCGAGAGTGAGTAGCATAGACAAGGATAGATTTGTGAATGAGAAAAAAAAGTTGCCTATATTCAGATCCAGAATTGGGTGAATGGAAAATTGATCCAATGGGCTTTGGGCTTCTAAATAATTCAAATTAGAGCTTTCAGCATCAGATAAATAATTTAGGCTCTCATAGGTCACAGCATCAGCCCAAAAATCCGGTGTCAACGGCTCAGGGATAGTGGTGATATGGATTAAGCCCTTCTTTTCCATCTTATCGATAATATCTTTTAATAAAGAGGGGTCTCTTGGTATTGGTATCGAAGTTTCTTCTTCTAACTGCTCTACTTCTCGAATAAAATTTATGTAAGGGCTACTCGCCACGTTATCTAGTAAATCTGGTATCCCGCCGAAATAAGCCCCGATTTCAAGATCGAGTTCGTCACTAACAACGTACGAATTGGTTTGACTATCGAAAACACGATTTCGAGGCGGACTATAGTCCTGCCAATCCCGAGCGCGCTTATTATTGCGTTGTACCATTTTAGCCATAAATATATTAAAAAGCATTATAGCATTGGAACTCAAGCTAATCATTGTCATAGCCATATACAGTAAGATTTGGAAGATCCGCTCCCAATCCCAAAATGGAAAGGGATACTTTTTTTTTTGGGCGTTGGTTTTTCCAATGAAACGAATACTAAATTGAGATTTAGACAAATAACATTGCACAATGATTCGATTCACTTAGTGAACCGAGAAAGCCTATCCAAAGCCAATTTCTTTATTTCTCAAAAGTTGAGTGCAACCGTCCTCGAGGAAATCTCGGAAAGAAACCGTTCTTCTAGTAAAAATAAATAAAATAGTACTTCTACTAACCACTTCGAAATATTTGTAATAAGTGGTCTCACTGCTATTGCACCAATCTCTATCTTTCACTGCTTTAACCTTCTATCTCTGTACTTGGTTTAGTCGTTCATTGAGGCAGAGGCAGCAGGTCTAATTCCAGACTAAACTAATAATAGTTTACTCGAGAAAAGGATAAGACATGGCTATCGGCATTGCTGTCGTGATGACACTGCCTCTTTCACTTCTCGTAGAAGAAGGGTGGAACACAAAATGGTTGAATGAACCAGTCTAAGTGGGTTCAATTCTAAAGGATAAGAATAGTCTTTGTTGCCTCGGTTGTCTACCGCTCCGTGGGTTGCTAGATTGGGCAGGAAAAAGGAGTTATCAAGGAGAGCAGCATGGCTTGATTCTGTTTCTTCTTTCTATTACTTTTTAAGATAATATGAACTCTATCTGAAGATACTTTTAAGTACTCGACAGCCAGGCCAACAGAATATACACCGAACCAAGCCGGCTCTGTCCATTACCCTTCGCGAGCCAAGCTTTTTCCGTTGCCTGATCTTATCAAGATACGTACCTTGAATATCATGACTGTTAGTTAGTATGAACAGGCCAGGCACTGCAAGCCAGAAAGCTCCCCACAATTTATTGATTTGAAGCAGTTTGGAGGTAGTCTCCTTCTTCTAGTTACGATTCGTCCTCGTCTGTCACTATAGATGTTCTAGCTTGGCCAACCTTTCCTTTCTCATAGGAATGGAGAGAGCAGAGCAACCAAGATCAGCACCTCAACCAGCCCTTTACATATTCAAAAAAGGAATCTAACTCCTCCGAGGAAGTAATAGTAGTATTGTCATCTGATAAAGTAATAGTTGTAGGCTTGGCAGAGAAGAAGAGAGAGAGAGTCAAAGCAAGGGATTTCTCAAAACTACATCCTAAGCTTGTTCGGAAACAGTTCAATTTGCAAAGGAATTTCTGGAATTAAATGATTCTTCCTTATCAGGAATATAGTTCAGAGTTGTTATGTTTACATGCTTATAGGGCAAGAAACCCTTTTCAGTTTATGGCAGCTTGGCAGGTTATAACAAACATGAAGGATGGCGATCCAAATGGTGAATTCTATTCCTTCTATATAGATTCCCCCATCAGCTAGATGCCTCAGCTAGTGCTTATCAGCTAATAAGCTACTTTCTGTTCAACACAAGAATGGCACAGCAGTAGGACTTTCTCTTCCTAACGACGAGCAGCCCGATGAGCGTATCAATGGAATGACCCTTGCCAGAGAGGAAAGAGGCATTGTTGAATCTGCATTGTTGAATCTGCCCTCACCCAACCAAGTAGGAAAGAGTTTATTGAGTGACTTGAGGATAACGAAACCACTATCTATATAGATAGGATTTCCTATGCATAAGATTTCTGAGTAGTACTTGAAGCTTAGCACTAGCATTGGCATTTAGTAGTAGTTCTGGCAATGAGTGACTACCTCTATATACCTTGCTCAGGTAAAGGAATAGGCATATTTCTAAAAAGGATAAGCTGGCAAGCACAGGTTTCTAAACAGGAGTTAGGTATGGGTTGTGTGATTTGAACGACCAAGTAACGGATACAAGACATAGGCCCACTATAAAAAGGAGTTCATTTTTGCGTAACGGTGCAGTACCGGTATATCCATATGGTTTAGGTCAAGTAGTTGGATAAGCTGGATAGGTCAACAAGTGAGTACGTTGAGGGAGCCGTAGTTGATTTGTTTTTTCGTTTTCACGGGCAGAGACAGGTATAGTTGTTTTTACAAGGGCTATTGTTTAGCCAATAGAGACATATTGAATAGGTCAATGCTAGGAATATGCAGTCACAGATAAGATAAGTAAAGAATAAGTGAGTATGTACGAGTCAACTCATAGGTTTAGTAGGGCTACTAGAAAGAGGAGCTTGGGACAGAGCTAGCAAGATATGAACCACGAGCAGAGGTTGTCCCTTGAAAGAAGCACCGACCGGAATAACAGGTATCGAGATATGCATCTGGATAGGTTGTTTTAGCTAGCTAGGCATTTGCTTGTGATTAATACTTCTTAAGGTAGTTAGCTAAGCAAGTATGTATTCACGGAGAAGCAATGGTATAGGTTGAGTAGTACCGGTTTAGAAAGCTAAGTAAAGTATTTCAAGTATGCATGCGTGATAAGTCAAGCAAAACCCGGACGGAGTGGGAGAAGAGATGGATTTTTTGATTTGTTAGAGGAAGGAGATGCGGTGTAATATGTGTATGTAATAGGACTAGAAAGAGGCATGTATGGTATAAGTAAGGAATAGGCTTTCACAGAAAGGCATGGAATAGCTTAGAGGGATAGTATTTAACAAAGAAGCACGTACCGGTATAGGCATCTGGTTAGGTCAACAAGTTGTTGGTTGGCATTCAAGGTATGTGTAACGTTGAGAAACAGGTGCTAGGTATGAACGAGTAAGCTACTAAAAATAGGCGAGATATGGTTTCAATAGCCTAAGAGTTTCATGGAAAGGGATTCACAGATAGGCATTCAGTGGGCATGGGAAAGTCAAGTTATGTATGCAAGAGACAGGTATGCACGGAATAGGGATAAGCGAGCACCGGGAGAGATATGCCAGTAATAGGACTAGGTTTAGAGAAATAGGCATATGTGAATAGGGCTACTAGATCATTAAAGTATAGGTTTTGGGTAAGCTCGCTCATATCGAAAGAAGAAATCGAAGGAAATGAAGCATAAGCTGACTAGGTCAAATCCTAGGCTGTTTCGATAGACAAAAGAAAATAGAAAAAAGTAGTGAGTGAGAAAGAAATAAGTAAAAAAATCAAAGACGACCCAGACGAAACAATTAGTGAAATCGTTCTATTTCCTCCATATCCTCAAACATATGCCTATCCCCGCACATGTTCTTACTCGCATATTGGACTTACGAAAGGTAAGCCTTATTCCCAGCTATTTAACTAAAAAAAAAACTCTTCACAATGCTTAACGCCCATATGTTCATTCTTTCTTTGCTTCTCATGTTTCCATGCTCCTTTCTGGTGGCAGGAGGCAAAGAAGAGACATAATGGAGATAATGATGGTTCAAATCCAACCATTCCTTGGGCGTGGTTCGAGCGAGAATTCAATGATCAGTATTTAGATGTTATGTCTCGGGAAGCGCTTCGACAGCAATTCGTTAGCCTAAAACAAGGGAGTGGTACTGTTCAGGACTACAATATGAAATGCGACAACTTGATGAGGTATGCTCCCGACATTGTGGCAGATGACTTCCGCTTGCGACGGCAATATCTGGAAGGGCTTCATCCCAGATTTACACAAATAATCGACCTTCCTGGTACAGTGAGACTAGTGGATCTGATGGCACATGCGCTACGAGTGGAGTCATATGAGCCTAGCAAGGGTCAGCAAAGCTTTGTTCTCAATGTAAAGCCACGAGTTGATGGATCATCAATCAAGGCCAAGTCAGTCAATGAATTCCCCGCCATCAGCAAATCCAGCTAAGCAAAATTCTGGCGTTGTGAATTACGAGAAGGTTTGGTGTCGATATTGTCAAGGGAGACATCATGAGTCAACTTGCTACAGGAAGAATGGCACTTGTTACAATTGTGGTGGGCTCGGTCATTTCGCTAGGGAGTGTCCCAAGCCAAATTCAAAACTCATGCTTGGAGACCGAACCAAACCGATGACACAGGGAGTAGTGGCGAGAGGTGGCGGTACACAACAGCCGAGAGGTCGTGGAGGTCCCATCTCTCAGCGGGACGTGAGATTTGGAGGCAGAGGAGGCGCGCGAGTCACAGTTCAGGCACATCACAGCGAGGCTGGGGGACCAATCGACAGACTAGATCAGACAGATGACACTACCGTGGCCACAGAACTGATAGCAGGTATCTTCAATATTTCTGGGTGCTTTGCTTACGTACTGATTGATACTGGATGCAGTCACTCAGTATCATCTAAAGCTTGGGTCAAAAGATGTGGGCTGGCGACAATAGAGAGTGGAAAAACAATGTTGATCGGAACCTTTGAATTCTTCATTCAGGAATTGAGGTGTTCATACCTTAAGATACAGATTGCAGGACGAGAGCTAAGAGTAGACCCAATAGTTGCAAAAGCAGGACGATATGATGCTGGGCTTGGAATGGTTGACTATGCATCATGCCACGATTGATTGTCCACGCAGGAAGGTTCCAGAAACCGGGGACTAAGCCATTTTCATTGCAATTCAGACAAGTTGGTGATCGAATCACGACAATCTCAGCTTTACAGGCACAGCATCTAATCGAGTCAGGTTGTACCGCCTACCTTGTATCAGCCATGCAGACGAAATCGGAGGTCAAGAACCTATCATCTATTCCAGTGGTGTCAGAATTTACCGACGTCTTCCATGAGACTCTACCAGGAGCCTGAACGAGAGGTTGATTTATGCATCGAAACCAAACAAGCAACGGATGGAGCAACTAGCGCGAAAGCCGTTGCGCGTTTTGGTTTGCTTTATCCGCCATAGTAGAAAGAATAAGCTGCTTCTTGTTTAGGGCGGGCTATCTTGACTCTTGAGCCTGAGAGGGAGAAGGCTTCCCGCGTGGGCGGATTAGCAATCCCTAGTCTTCCATAACGCGTATTGGACTTATGTTTCCTCCTCCTCGAAGATGATGGATCTATCTGGTCACCGAAGCTAAATGGACCCGAGCTGTTGATGACCGAATAGAAAGGTTTATTTTCAATGGCAAGTCCTAGATGATGTAGGCTTTGCTTATCCTGGCCAACCACAAAGTACGCATCTCATGTGCAAAGAGACGATCTTCCGTCATAGACTATAATAAATAGTAAATGGACCGATCACCAGTTTATTGGCTCGTTCATTCACTCGCTGGGTAAGGAGGCTGTGACTTACAAGATGTCAAAGGGAAACCATTGTGGAAGTTCTTCGGTAAAGTTAAGCGAGTAGGGGTAGCTGATACTACGGCAGGGATTCGCGAAGAGCAACGCCTTACGATGTTCATGACCAATTGGTCAGCATCTAGCAAGAAAATGGATGCGTGTTAGCGCCGTGGCTTATGACTTTCGAACCCTTTTATGCCTTTGATACCACCCTCGGTAACGCACTAATAGACCCCGCTGTTGACTCACGTTGGATTCAATCGATTGCTTTCCGCATTTCTAGCCACGTTTCAGCCCTATCCTTCTGTTCTTTATGCAGTAGTTGGTTGTTTATGGCCAGCCAGCCTAGAGACTAGGGATAAGATCAAGCAATAGCCGGCATTCAATTCTTCTTTACATCTGCAGCTCCAAGAAAAGAATCAGAAATTGAACCTTTCCACCAAGAGCCAGCCTATAGTGAAATTGGTAAGTTGAGGGCGCTAAGCCTTTTGTTTAAGATGAGTAAGGGCTCCTTTTTTTCACACAACCGGGAATAAGAATAATCCGAAAGTCGCTAGATTAGGAAAGCATAGGATCGAAGTCTTGAACGGACTCATTCACTGCCTCAGAATATGCCCACGCTGCGCGCCCTTGACATTTTGCATCACTGTACATCTTTTCTCCATTAGCCCCACACGAACCAGATTTGCTTTTTGAAGCACTAGAAAAGCCAAGCAAAACGTAAAACCGGGCCTGCGAAAGCTGAATGAGGGTAGCCTCTCAATTCCTTGATATTAGTAGGAAACGGCATCCCCAGTATGTCTTTTGTTTTGGCGGGATACACTTTCTTTCGTACTCAGAATCCGAGGTTAGAATATGCTCGACTGATCCTATTTCACTGTCACCACCTTTGCTTCTTCGGTTGATGAGTCTCAGGTGACTCTATTAGATTCTTGGGTCGGGGAGTTTCTCTAGTGGGAGAAATGGTGTTTGACAGGAGGGCCAACAGTGTTAAGAAAAAAAAGGAGATTCTGGCAAGAGCTGGGATACATAAAAACCAAATGCTTAATGTAGGGGATTTTCATACTGTCAGATCAAGAAGGGTTAGGGGAACCATTCAATGCCAGAGTAAGCTGGGATTAATACAGCTTAATTGAAGACTTCTTTCTCTTTTTACCGAAGATCATTCTTCCCGAATAGAGTACGCGTAAGGATCTTCACTTTTTTATTAGTAAGGAGTAGCGAAAAGAGACTTTCTATTTCTCAGAAGCCTGCCTCCATCTGGCAGCTTTTTTTCTCACGAACTTTGACTTGATAGCCAGAACGCCGATGAAAGAGAACGGAAGGAAGTGTACCGCGTAAGTAAGTCTCCTAAAAATAAGTAGTAGCCCTATCCGATTCATTCTCCTATGCCTACAGATCGATTTTGAGCCGATGATCAGAGTGTTTGTTTGGAAGGAGGTAGTCCCATGTAAGTGGATGTAGGCAGATAGCCTTCCCTTGTTGAAGAGGCTAGTCTTTGTTTCGGATTCCCATGTTGACGAAGAAACCGAGCTATCACATTTCTGAAATTTCTTATTCGAGGGATTTTGATGTTTACGATTTGCGTGTTTGGGTGAACCTTGACCAGCCTCGGTATCTAGTGAGCCAATGAAATTTTCTTCCAGAGAGGAGCCTTACCTAAAGAAGAAACTATGCCCCTGGTTTGAAGCGAGAAAAGACAGCCTTTACCATCTTGACGATAACGAGTCACTAGTCTACAACGTAAGCAGATTCCTGAACTGACCCAGCTCTACTTATGCAAGTCCGGCACAGACAATTCACTTATATCTTGAGTAGCTAGCTATATAGGATCTAGAGAGCTATCTTCTTTGTTGAATGCTCTTTGAGAGTAGTAGAGCCAAGAGGAATAGTACGTTGACCAGTGCTAAAAGTTTGGAGTTGAAGCCCGAGCGTTAGCGAGTTTCTTTTTCACATGAGATGTAGGCAAGCACTGAGGTAGCCGATTCCACTCCGAACTCCGCGCCTTTCCATACACTCTTACTCCAAACCATTTGAGAAAAGCATACTGCGTCTTATTGCCAGATTAACGTCCGGGCCAAGCACGCACCGATTGCACTCTGACCTTATCTTGTCAGGCGTAGACGAGACAAGCAATGAAACGAAGAATTTACTAGTGAAGCCCAAGAAAAGCGGAGACAAACCCAGGAAGAGATCTGATCGAGAACGCTGCGCGCCTTTTCCACTTACGACAATATACGAAACACTTCATGATATCGCAAAACACAACCACAATCTAGATCCGTCAAAATGTGAGTTGGTAGCCCGCCCGTGCAACTTAGAAATGTGGTATAAGAACAATCGGGCAACATCGGGAGCAGTAAATGGGCGAGTATAAAGAAGAGCTGATGTTAGAACGCTTCAAAGCCCGGCTAGTAGCCAAAGGTGCGGAGCAAAGAGGAAGGAGTAGATTTCACAGACACTTTCAGCCCTGTTGTTCGACCCACATCAGTACGTGTTGTACTTACCATTGCCTTATCTTTTGGTTGGCCATTACATCAATTGGATGTCAATAATGCTTTTCTGCATGGTGACTTGGAAGAGCCGGTTTACATGCTTCAACCACCGGGTTTGACTGATCCAACCTATCCACAGCATGTTTGTAAACTTAGAAAGGCGCTCTATGGCCTTAAACAGGCTCCCCGTGCCTGGTACAACAAATTCCAAACTTGCTTGCAATCACTAGGCTTTCATTCTTCTCAATGCTTCGCCCTTCCTTATTCCTCTTCGTCTTGGTATGATACTTTCCTAAAAGCAAGGATTTTCTGAAAAAAATGATCTGATCTAACAATTGAACTTTGATTGAAAGATTTCGGATCCAAGCACATGGCGGCTCTGGGCAAGGGATGCTGTAGTTTTTTCTGCTAAAAAAAGAACTGTTATTATTCGCTCCACTCTTGCCATCACGCTCTGTCTTGAGCATCTCCCACATCTAACTGCAAGCCTTGCTTTCCATTGGCTGATTCTCTGTTCCAGGTACAAGTCAAGTGGTCCGGGGATGGATTCCTGGTGAAGTTTTGGATTATCTAGTTGTTGCTTTGACTACCCCAATACCCAGGAACGATTCCTAGCGCTAGAAAAATGCATATATAGGGTCCAGAATTCATGCAATGGAATGAAATAAGGGTTTAAGCCGGGGATTAAAGAAAAGGAATTATCTTGTCGGGGGAATGTGGAGAAATCATAAAAGCAAAAATCAAGGTTGTCGGTGGCGCGAGAAGATAGTTCTTCAAATCGAAGCGCAAGACCGTGTATCTGCTTATCCACCCGCGGATTGTAGGTTAGTAATGCAGATCTTTACCCCTTATGGACCAAATCCCGGGCACTGTAAACACTTGCATTTCGCCACCGGGTGAGAAAATCTGCAGGATCCACCTTTGTTTGATATCAACTGGACCTTATGCGAGAGAAAGTGATGCCATCAGAATCTTAAGGTATTAATATGTAATTGGATAAACTGAGCTTTCACCTAGAAACTTCTATTTCTGTGTAAGAAAGAAAGACTAAAAGCGAGTTCTACTAAACGTAAGATTGACTGGTTGTCTTACGCAGTGCTAGCAGGGGTTCGAATCTTCTTGATGCGGATTATCCAAGCTTAGAGTATGAAAATAGGAGCTCTTCTTACCAGCTTTGCTTTCCTCTAGAAGAGACAGGCTTACTGAAACTAGCACTAGCAGCGCGTCTTGTCGTCAGTCAAATCCAATTCAATAAAGAACAAGAAAATGTAGGTGAACAAAGAAAGAAGGCAACTGCACTGCTCTAAGCCGTATGTCATGTGCAGGTACAGCCCAGTTGAGTCTGCTTTATTTCAGAGCTTCTAATGTCCGTATGCTGTCGCGGTTTGGTCAAGTCTAAATGCTCATTATG